GTTGGCTAAAATTACATAGCCACCTCTTTATTAAAACTAATACGAAAATTCGTTTTATTATTAACCTAATTTTTTAATAAGACATATACTTTTTTCTGCATACTGCCTGTGAAAGTAAGCTTATATTATGTAAGCTTATGTTATGTAAGCTTATGTTATGTAAGCTTATATTATCTAAGCAATCACTACAATGGGTTATTATTTATAGTTTCTAGCTGATACATTGTACTGATTACGTACTAAAATTGCTGCTAACCTTTAAAGCTGTACTACATAATAATGTGATTGCATAAGTTTGTGAGCACCACACCATATAGCTTAATTTCACTAAGCAGGCCAGAAGCTATGCAGGTACTTCGTATTACCATGTAGACAGCATTACGAAGTAAAACATACTTACGAAGTTATGCAAACCAATCAATAAAAGATTATACACTTAATTTTACATTATGTTATATTTACCCTTACTGATTTCTATTGTAGAAGTTTTAATAGTAACTGTTCCCGTTCTACTAACTGTAGCATTTGTTACGGTTGCTGAAAGAAAAACTATGGCAAGCATGCAAAGAAGATTAGGCCCCAATATAGTGGGATACTATGGTCTTTTACAAGTATTTGCAGACGCTTTAAAGTTTTTACTGAAAAAATATGTTTCCCCTACGCAAGCTAATTCAATTTTATTTTTTCTTGTTACGGTTGCTGAAAGAAAAACTATGGCAAGCATGCAAAGAAGATTAGGCCCCAATATAGTGGGATACTATGGTCTTTTACAAGCATTTGCAGACGCTTTAAAGCTTTTACTGAAAGAATATGTTTCCCCTACGCAAGCTAATTTAATTTTATTTTTTCTTGGACCTATAATAACGTTAATATTTTCTTTGTTAGGATTTTCTGTTGTACCTTATGGACCCGGGTTGGCTATCTCGGATTTTAACCTCGGTATACTTTATATGTTAGCTGTTTCTTCTTTATCTACGTATGGTATATTATTAGCAGGTTGATCTGCTAATTCTAAATATGCATTTCTGGGATCATTAAGAAGTACAGCTCAATTAATTAGTTATGAGTTGATTTTAAGTTCAGCTATTTTACTTGTAATATTGTTATCAGGTAGTTTAAGTTTAACTGTTAACATTGAATCTCAAAAAGCAGTATGATACATCATACCACTATTACCTATATTTATCATATTTTTTATAGGGTCCATAGCAGAAACAAATAGAGCTCCCTTTGATTTAGCCGAGGCTATTGACTAAAAACAATATGATTTGGTCTCGTAAAAGATTGCTATATGCTGAAAAACCTTAATATTATAAGACAATCAGCAGGAAACAAACAGATACTAAGGTATCCTAGTAGAATCTTCAGAGACTACACGCAATCATTAAATACAAATTTATATTGTATTTAATAAAATATAGTCCAACCTTATATGTGAATGTAAAAATAATATATATATAAGAAATCTAGGTTGTGTACAACTAACACTTATAAAATAGGACTCCGTACCTATATCGAACAAAAAAAAGGCTATTCTAGTTTGATTTCTAGATCTTTTTCTTCCTCTCAATCGTTGAACAATTTATCTACTCCTGTGCCTATAAAAGCTTTTCATAATTTAAATAATAATGAAACGGTTATTTCATATAATAAAATATTAAGAAATAAAGCAGGTATATACTGTTTTGTAAATACTGTAAATAATAAGCGATATATAGGTAGCGCGAAGGATTTATACTTAAGACTTATTGAACATCTTGCAAACAAAAAATCTAATATCGCTTTATAAAATGCTATATTAAAATATGGCTTAAATAAGTTTGAGTTTTGTGTTTACGAATATTTTACTTATCATAGTAAACTGGCAAGTAATAAAGCTTTAACAGACTTAGAAACAAGTTATATTAAAAAATATTCCTTTGATAGCTTGTATAATTTTATGAGAACAGCTACAAGTATTGAAGGCTATAAACATACAGACGAAGCTAAATTAAAAATGTTAAAAAGATTTGAGTATAAATCTAATCATCCTATGTACGGTAAATCACATAAGGAGGAAACTTTAAAACAGATAAGTAAACCAGGTGAGTTGAACCCTATGTTTGGTAGAAAACATAGTGAAGAAGCAAAGAAAATGATAAGCGATAGATTAAGTAAACATAGAAACGGTGTAGGTATATTTGATTTAAAAAATAATCTAATTAAAAACTTTAAAAATAATGTTGAATTAGCCAAGTATTTAAATATATCTAAAGTTACAGTTGGTAAATATTTAAATTCATGCCTTATTTATAAAAAGCAGTATAGATTTAAAGTGAATAACTAATAAATAAACTAAAAGGTTTATTTCTCTTATATATATATTACACAAGGAATCAGAGTTAGTTAGCGGTTTCATGACAGAACATGCAGCAGTTATTTTTGTTTTTTTCTTTCTAGCTGAATATGCTAGTATTGTTCTTATTTGTATACTGACAACTATACTTTTTTTAGGAGGCTACATAATTAATTTCATACCCCTCATATATTTGTTTAAAGAAATTGATCCCTATTTATATGTTAATATTATAAACTCAGGTTATGAAACTCTATTATCTGATCCTATAATAGAAGGAATGGTGTATGGGCTTACATTAGGGTTAAAATCCTGTATAATGATATTTATTTTTATATGGGCTAGAGCCTCATTCCCTAGAATACGTTATGATCAATTGATGTCATTTTGTTGAACAATACTTTTACCCCTTGTACTGGCTTTTATATTTTTATTTCCTTGCATTCTTATTAGCTTTGATTTAATACCTAGTAATGTGCATTTACTATAGACTATATAATGTTTGACGCATGCATCAAACAAGCCACTACTAATACCCAACCACCTCTAATTTTGATCTCTTTTTTATACTTTAATAGTATCATACTACGTGATTTTTCCTTTTAGTATGAAAAAAAATCAACAAAACCTTATTAGATTTAGTTGGAGGGACTATTTTTAATCAATCATAAAATAAAAATGGCTATCATAACAGAAAAAAAATAAATATAAAGTAAGTATTTTTTAGATGTGTAAAAAGCTAACATACGTGTAGCAAAAAATACGCATATGCCTTATATCTATTTAGTTAATAAATAAGACATTCATAGGGTAAAACGTATAGAGTCTTACTGCATGCATGCAATAAGTATGAATAACTAAGTAACCCTACAAAAATATAAATTTCACAGTTTGATATTGATACTACGTACACTTTTTTCGCAAACTTTACTTTTCTAGCTTATAGTTTGAGGGTTACACCATCGATACACCCTAGTATAATTATTAATATATATGTAAATAGTTAACAATATAGGTAATAAAAGTATTATGTGGTAAATTTTTTATATGACGTATGTTTCGTGATAATAATACTAATACTATTAATACCTTTGGCAGGAGTATTTATTATTTCCACATTAATGTATAATGTTAAACCTGAAGCTCTTACTGGCGATATCGATAAAACAAAAATTAAAGCTGTTACTGGCGATAAGGACGAAAACCCAAATGTGAAGAAAGTAGTGTTTAATTCTGGGGATTCTTATCTAGCATATGCAGGTGCGTATGCAGATGTGAGTTATAATAACGAGTTAGACCATCAATCCCTACCGCTGACACAAAAAAAATTTTCAGAAGTAAAAACAGTCAACAAACCACGCATGTTAAAGCCTAATGTGCCAATGGTTAAATATATAACTACGTGGACGAACATATCCCTTAAATCTACAGCATTGAAAACATCAATATTAGCCTTATTTGTATCTTTAGTGTTATTTGCATTTTTTGATTTCACTAACAATCAATTTCAATTTGTACAAGAATATCATGAAGTAAATACCTTTAGTTTTTATTTAGGTGTAGATGGTTTATCTATATATTTTGTCTTGTTAACAACAATAATAATGCCTATTGCATTGTTATCGAATTGAACATCTATATCCCACAACTTGAGATCGTTTCTCATAATAATATTGTTGTTGGAAACACTACTATTGTGCGTGTTTCTAGTACTAGATATTTTATTGTTTTACATTTTTTTTGAAAGTATATTACCTCCTTTGTTCATATTGATAGGGTCTTTTGGTTCAAGCAACAGGGTAAGAGCTAGTTTTTACTTATTTTTATACACACTTTTGGGTTCTTTATTTTTATTATTGTCTATAGTTACAATGTCTTCCATAATAGGAACCACCGATTTTGATGCTTTATATAAAACTAATTTAAACTATTATACTCAATTTTTCTTATTTTGTGGTATTTTTATAGCTTTTGCGGTTAAAACACCAGTAATTATTTTAAATACTTGACTGTTAAAAGCTCATGTTGAATCACCATTAAGTGGTAGTATAATATTAGCAGGAATAGTTCTTAAACTAAGCTTATATGGTATACTTAGATTAATGTTACCTTTATTACCAAAAGCTTGTTTAAATTACACTTATATCATATATTTAATTGGTGTTATTACTATTATATATGCTAGTATAAGTACATTAAGAACGATAGATGTAAAAGAGCTTATAGCGTATTCATCTGTATCACATGCTGCAGTTTACCTTATAGGTGTTTTTAGTAATACAATACAAGGTATAGAAGGAGGGATAACACTGGGTTTAGCTCATGGCTTTGTCTCTTCTGGCCTATTTATTTGTGTAGGAGGTGTTTTATATGATAGATCTTCTACTAGACTGATAACTTATTATAGAGGTATGGCCCAATTAATGCCCTTGTTTTCTATTGTTTTGTTCATACTATGTTTGGGTAATTGTGGTGTACCTCTTACCTTAAATTTTGTAGGTGAATTTTTATCATTATACGGAGCGTTTCAAAAGTCTACAATATTGGGAGTTTTAGCTAGTTCATCTATTATATTTTCTGCTGCTTATACCATATACATGTTCAACAGAATAGCTTTTGCTGGATCATATTCTAAATTTTTCAATGTAAACGTTCCTGATCTTAATAAACGTGAATTCTATATCTTATTAACATTGGTTTTATTTACATTAGTTTTAGGTATATACCCCGCCCCCGTATTAGATGGTTTACATTATTCTGTAACAACTTTAATATACTCTCCCTGCATGTTTTAAACCTAAGCAAGTTTTTAGTTTTAATATATATATATATATATACTATTATTTAACATATATTTTTGCTTATATACTTGTATGTTTTTACTTAATACATACTTATAATTATATAAAAGATACTTGTATACTATAAGTAAATAGTATACTTGTACAAATGTTATACATTAGCACTTAAGTTTTTAATGGTAAGGGCTTTATTTACTGATGTTTCATACTCCTGATGTTACACACTCCTATTACCTGATGCCTCGCTACTTCGTACTTTTTTTTCCTGATGTTTCACACTCCTCTTCACCCTGGTGTTACACACTTTTTCTTATATTACATATTACTTTTTCCTTATATTACATATTACTTTTTCCTTGTGTTTAGCTGCCTCGCACCCCTATTTACTGATGCTTACTACCTCCAATGTTATACATTCCTTGATTTCTTTAATTTTAATTAAATAGTGTGTAATGTGCTATGTAAATTAATTATAGATTTATTAACTATATGGCTTATATATTACATTAATATTACTTATATGTATAAAATCAATTATATTTTTTATTGTATTATGCAACGTTAATCTATTTAAGCGCTACCCTAAGATTAAGTATGGTTGCAGCTGATATTCTATACTACAAATGCAAAATTTAGTCCTGTTTTCTCTTATTTTTTTAAGCTTTGCTGTGTGTGCTTAACTTATGTAATGGCTTAGTGTGCATGTTTACGTATTTATACAATCAGGTAATCGAAGCATGATAGCAAAAAATAAGCATAAAACATCATTTATTTACGAAAATAGGTATGCTTAGCTTCTTATTTTTATAGTTTATTAAGTATACTTACGAGGTTAATCTATTGAAGATAAGTTTGCATATTGCTACCTAGTAAAGTATCCAAGCTTGCATGTAGAATACTTGCTGCTTAAGCATTTTCTATTATATAATATATTTATGATCGCATGTTTTACCATAGAAATATTATACAATAGCCTATATTATAAGGTAGTGTATTATAAATACTACATATATTATGTTTTACACAACAGTGATCAATAATTAACATGAATATTTCCTGCTTTTTACATTAATTAATATACTGTAATGTGTGTTAAATATTAACGCATATTATCTTTAGCTGTATGGATGCTTACGAAGTTGTGCAATTATATCACTACATACGCTTAGTTGTTTTATTTATTTATTTCCGATACTTCGCTGATTAGCTACTTAGCACTCCCAATTTTATACACTATTTTTCTTTATTCTACTTCAGGAATGTGTAACACTTAGGGAGGAAATGTTATAGATCAAAATAAAATAATGAAACAAGGCGTGCAAAGCACGCTAGTAGCATCAGAAGTTAACCATTACTAACTTCTTGCTGGTTGCTCATACTCCCTAAACATTGCATGTAATAAAGTAAGCCATAAGTAAAACGTGGTTATCGCTCTACAAGGCAATACAAAAGATAAAAATAACGGATTGACTTTAGTCCTCCAATGTTTAAGTAATCATTGGCAAACACTGAGCAAATTTCAAAGAACACTTGTTATTTATAAGTGTATTTGAAGCGAAATTCACTAGAGCTTTATATATGTTTATTGCATATAGATCATATAAATAGTGAAAACGTTCAACGACTAGATGGTGAGTATTGCTAACTATAACCTTCCAACTATGCTTGGCATCTTTAAAAACTTTCTATATTTTTTGGAATATCATATTTTTACTTTTTATTAATTTAATTAGTAATCATTATATTTGTATTAATTTTTACCATATGTGTTTATGTTTCAATACTAGCTTGCATACTATAAGTTGTGCACGTTATGTAATACTGGAAATAAAAACCTAAGGATTAGTTTCAAGGGCAGTATATAGTATACAAGTAAAGCTATATATAAAAGTAAAGCTATACAGCTAATCATGTCCTTTTTAATATTATATATTAGCTATTTTATATATTAGTATACATGTCACTATATAATTTAAATAAAAAATAATTATAATTTTTTGAAAATATCATGGAGAAAAATAATTATTCAAAAAAAGTTTGTAGCAATAACATTATTTATAATTATAATGAATTTAACGGTAATCTGCGTTATGTTACGAGGCAATCAGTAGGAAATGGATTGCTATTGTTTTACAACCACGTTAGTAAAGTAAATAAAAATAAACGTTCATTAGTAAATAAAGTACAGTATACTACTGATGCGTGCAAAAGGTTAGAGAGACAATTATCAAAAAAATATAAATTATCAAAAAGGCTAACAAATATGAAGGCAAACAACTACATAGGTAAACCGCGACATTTTTCTCCATTGAGTAATGAATGGTACAATAGTATCTACACATTTAATATGAATCTGCTCAAAATTTTACCTACTCTTAATAAGATCCTACTTAGAATAGTAAAAAGTTATTTTAATTTTTACAGCCGCAAGTTAGAAAAAAATATTAAATCTCGTCGTTTGCGTATTAAAGCTAGAAGGTTGTCTATTAACAAGATATTAACTAGCAAACCACAACTAAAACACACAAATGACCAAATAATTATTACTTTATATACTTACAATAGGCAAAAAATATATTATCTTAACAAACTAAAAAAGATTGCTTCTTTAGATGTAATGGATACTTTTTTACCTAATTTTTTAAAAGAAAAAATTCTTAAATCTAACACAGAAGACTGACCTTCTAACATTAAATTAAGAACAATTAAAAATAAAGGTTTAGATCTCTTGGTCCTTAACTCCAAAATAAACCAGCAAAAAAGTAACATTTCAATAAATATGGATGCTGTTGCACAGGCTAATGCTTCCAATAATCCTATATACAAAGATTTAATTGCAAATATATCTAATGAGAAGTTTTATTCTTTTTACAAAAATTACGCTGCTAAATGTTTACGTGAAGAAATACTATCTGTTTACATTAAACAGTTAATATACTTTAACAAGTCTAAATTTGATCAAAGGTACATTATGCCTTTGGTAGACCTGGTAAAAAAAATTTACAATAAAAATATTAAATTTAATATTGTTGACCTTAAATATATATATCTTAATAGTTATATTTTTTCAGAAACACTGCTGACAAAATTAAAAAATAGAAAAAATAATATACTTAAGGTATTAGATAAATCTTTGTGGTTATTTACGGTACCAGATATGGATAAATTAGCCGTATATAATGACATATATACTCGCGAAAAGAGATTACAAAACTTAAAAGCAAACAGCTTTACTAAAGTTGAGAGCTTAAACCTAAAAACAAGTAATAACAATAAAATTTTACAACTACTTTTCAGTGGTAATAGTGAAATTTCGAGAGTAAATACCGTGAATAACAAGCAAAACATAAAGATTAATAGTTATGAAGATTTTTTACATGTAAAACCAAAGCCTAATGATGGAGTAGATTCACTATTATCAGCAGTATATACCACCCGAAGTTTGGATATATTTAAAAATTATAAAACGTCTAAACATGTAGACAATATTTGCAAGACTTACAATGGTATATCTATTGAAAATCAAAAACAAGCAACCTGTGCAGCCATACCGTTAAACTTAAGATGTTGTGATTATACACATGATAGACAACAAAAAGTGTTTAAAAATATAAAAAACGTGGACGTAACTGGTATAAGAATTGAGGCAGCTGGAAGATTGACTAAGCGTAACACTGCTGCTAAATCTGTTTCTAAACTTAGATACACGGGTAATATAAAAGATATGGATTCTTCTTATAAAGGCTTATCTTCAGTTACTTTAAGAGGTTTTGCAAAATCTAACCTGCAGCATACCAAATCTGAATCTTACATACGTATTGGATCTTATGGTATGAAAGTGTGGATCAGTAGTTTTTTATCTAGACGTATATATTTATTATTAATATCAATATATCTTTTTCACATTTAATCTACTTATAGTCATATGTTGCTTACGTTTATTCTGTTTATAAATACATATATTTATACCTAAAAATACATTTATTGATTGATGTTTTACTACGATATGTTTTGCGTATTTACTAATACTTGATTATATTATTTTTCTTTTTAAGTTAAGAAAAATAAGAGTAATGTTTACATGTGAGTCTACAATTACAACTGTGCCATTTGTACATATCTTGCCTTGCGTTAAATATAGGAAGTAATTAAAGATGATGAAATAGTCTGAGCCGTCTTGTAAAAGCCGGAAATGTGACATAAACAACTCACATAAAACAAAAACTGATTTAAATACGGTTAAGTATATTATATATAATCCACGGTTTATTTATTTTTATTGCATAACTTTATACGCATGATAAAAATATCAGAAATATCAGAAGTTAAGTAACAAAAAAATAAATATAAAAAAGAAAAAGAAATGTTTGTGGATGCTTACAAAACTATGCAATCACATTACAAGCATATAGATATGAAAATATTTACTATTATATTTATAAAACATATTGCGTTTTAATATACAGTTCGCGAGAAATCATAAGACAGATTGCGCTTCAATATACAATTTGCAATAAATCATAAAACCTACAATAACCTTATTTGTTTTGTAGGCACATTAATTTTTATAAATAAAGTTATAATATAAATATATATGATAAAAATGAGAATATTCAAGAGTCATCCTTTATTAAAATTGGTTAATTCATATTTAATAGATTCATCGCAACCATCTAATTTAAGTTTTTTATGAAACTTTGGTTCTTTATTAGCCTTTTGTTTAATAATACAAATAATTACAGGAGTAACATTAGCAATGCATTACAATTCCAATGTTTTAGAAGCATTTGATTCAGTAGAACATATTATGCGTGATGTTAACAATGGATGATTGATACGATATTTACATTCAAACACAGCTTCCGCATTCTTTTTTACAGTTTATTTTCACATAGGGAGAGGATTATACTATGGATCATATAAAGCTCCTAGAACATTAGTTTGAACTATAGGTACAGTTATATTTATTTTAATGATGGCTACAGCATTCCTGGGTTTTTTAAATAGCCCAAAATGGTATAAATTAAACAATATAAAAAACAACAATAAAAAACAATGAAATAAAGTAAATTCTAAACAAGTCATGTTTTGCTTAGGCTTTGTTTCTACAAACAAAAAATTAAGCACTATGTCAACTACATCCTTTTTTGGTAAAGGCGGTGTAAAACATTTTTCTACTTTTTCTAGATCATTAAGTATAATCAAAAAAAAAAAAGAATTAGGTACTTATAATTCTTTACAAGAGCATTCTAAAGATGTTACAGATTTTCTAAGTGAAAACAACCTTAAACCTGTACATATTTATGAAAGTTTAAATGAAAAGTCAACTCAAAATAAAGTGTTAAACGAAACTAGGAAGATAGCGGGTGTATATTTAATTTTAAATAAGATTAATTTAAGCTGTTACGTAGGATCTGCTTCCACAAATAAATTCAATGCTAGGTTCCGTAAGCATTTATTTAATTTTACTGGTAGCAAGATAGTAAAAGCTGCAGTAAAAAAGTATGGGATAGACAATTTTGCTTTTATGATATTACATGTTTTTCCCAAAATTGTTACTAAAGAAAATAATAAAGAACTGCTAAACTTAGAGGATTATTATTTGAAATCTTTATTACCTGATTATAATATAGTGACTGAAGCTGGAAACACTTTTGGCTATAAGCACTCTGAAATAACGAGAATAAAAATGGTAGAAAACTATAGCCAAGAACGCCGTTTAAAAATAGGTGATTTAAATAAAGGTAAATTCATGAGTGAGGTACACAAGGCAAATATTAAAGCAGCTGCTTTAACTCGTAAAAAGCCTGTATACTCTAAAGAAAGCTTAGTTAACATGGCAAAAAATTCTAAACCCATAATACTGTTCAATTTAGATAGAACGGTATATGGTGAATACCCTAGTATTACGGCAGGAGCTGAATCATTAAGGTGTAGTGTAAAAACTATATGAAGAGCTATGAACACACCTAAGAAAATACTAAAAAAACGTTGAATTATTAAATTTCTGACAAAGTAAAATTACATCTTAACCTGTATTGTTTATTTGATTGCTCTTTTTCTACAAATTTAATTGTTGTTTGTTCAATAGTTGTTTAATTTAAACCATAGTCCCATGAGTACAAATTTTTATGCAATTTTATAAAAAAAATAAAAATTAAAGTGGAATAGCCTGACAAGGTTATTTAAGAGATATCTTTATTTCTTAGGCAATATTAGTGGTACGATCAAAGAACTTTTAATATTGGTATATAGTGTAAAGTTAACTATATAGCCGGCTATATTATTATGTTAGAGATCGTCGGTTATTATAATGACCGCGACAGACTGGGTCACTGATGGGTGTCTGAAATGATGCTTAATGCACAGTCGGAGTATTTAGTTGTCATAGATTAATAGAATATACGAATTCAAAGTTATTCTAGCTTTTTATAAATAACTTACAGTTTATATTAAGTATACTTGTATGTTTTACCATATGGTCAAATGAGTTTATGAGGCGCAACAGTTATAACTAGTCTTATGAGCGCCATACCATGAGTTGGACAAGATATAGTTGAGTTTATCTGAGGTGGTTTCAGTGTAAATAATGCTACATTAAATAGATTTTTTGCCTTACATTTTGTTTTACCTTTTATATTAGCTGCTTTAGTTTTAATGCATATGATTGTACTGCATGAAAAAGCAGGTTCAGGTAATCCTTTGGGTGCTTCAGCTAATTATGACAGATTACCATTCGCCCCTTATTTTATTTTTAAAGATTTAATTACAATATTTATTTTTATATTAGTATTATCTATATTTGTATTTTTTATGCCTAACTTATTAGGAGACAGTGAAAATTATGTAATGGCTAATGCAATGCAAACTCCTCCTGCCATAGTACCTGAGTGATAAATAAAAGATGTCACTTAATCTCGCTGTTTGCTGGAAAATCCTAAACTTATATTTACCTTTTGCGTTGCAGAGCAATCAGCGTGATATAATTATGGTTAGGATTATCAGCAGGAAACCAACGGATATACTGGCTTATTTGTGTTAACATTTTATGCCATTATCCTACTAGGTTCCTCAGAGACTATACGCGAGACTTTTTAAGAGTCGACTCTTAAAAATGAAGAGATAGTCCAAATATTGTAGTAATACAATAAATATAAATATATATATGTTGTATTTATAAAATTAACATGATTCATTTAATATTCTTTTATGATCTAGTGGTGCATTATATGCAGCTCGATCCACAAAAGGTATTACACGTTTATCTTCAGCTGATAGAGCTTTGATAACACTACCTCAAGAAATAAAAGATATATTAATTGGTATTATACTAGGTGATGCCCACATAGTAAAAAGATCCTTTATTGGTAACTCTAGATTGGTGTATGCTCAATCTAGCATAGAACATAAGGAGTACTTTAATTATGTATTTAGCTTTTTTAAGCCTTTTTGTGTTAATGGTTATACACCTCAATCTAGAATAGTCAAAGATAATAGAACTAAAAAGACATATAGTGCTATCTCTTTTACAACTATGCAACTTCCCTGTTTTAATGTATATAGAGAAATGTTTTATCCATCAAATGTAAAAAGGATTCCTGATAATATTTATGAATTACTAACACCTAGAGGGCTAGCCTTTTGAATAATGGATGACGGAAGCCGTCACGGGCTCGGTTTGCATTTGAGTGTTTATGCTTTCTCTAATGAAGATGTAGATAAACTTATGTTTGTTCTACAAGATAAATTTAACTTAAGATGTTCAATACATTATAACAGAGATAATAAACCCCGTATTTATATTTTCAAATAAAGTATGGATAATTTAAGATCATTAACTAGTCCATATTTTGTTAATAAAATGTTATATAAATTAGGGTTATAAAGCTCACACTAACGGTTTGATTATTTTTTAAGCTTATATTTTAAAGATTAAATCGCATGTTAAAATAAAATTGATCTTTTACCATTTTATGCTATACTTAGATCTATACCTAATAAACTATTAGGTGTAATTGCTATGTTTTCTGCTATATTAATATTATTAATTATGCCCTTCACTGATCTTTCTAGGTCTAGGGGTATACAATTTAAACCTTTAAGTAAAGTAGCTTTTTTTTTATTTGTAGCTAATTTTTTAATATTGATGGAACTAGGTGCTAAACATGTGGAATCCCCATTTATAGAATTTGGACAAATATCTACAGTTGTTTACTTTGCATATTTTTTAATTATAGTTCCATTAATTAGTTTAATTGAAAATACATTAATTGAACTGTCTATGGAATCAGATGATAGAAGACAGTTATGACATGGTTTAAAGATGGTTCAATCTAATCCTATAGCTTTAACTAAGATCGCTGCCTATCGTGCCAAAAAAATGCCTCAGTTAGGTAAAGATGATTTTCCTAGTGATGCTAGTTTAAGTAAGGATGGAACAACCGTTATATGCCCTCCTCATCCTGAGAAACCAGCTAGCCTGTATTCACCTAATATAAACCCTGAGAATGTCCAGGGAGATATACCTCCAAAATTGACTAAGCACCTTATAAAAGTTCAGCATCCAAATGGAGATTTGGAGATAATAGATCCTTATACCGGGTGATGTATTACAGTAACACGTTTTATAAAAAAAGTAGTAGGTGGTGAAGTTAATCCTGATTACATAAATGTGCAGGCAATCATTGATGCAAACAAAGGTTCTTTAATTACATCAGGTCGTAGTAATTTTGGGGATAAGAATGCTTGAATCAATGAGCGTATTGTTCATGATGGCTTTAATAGCTTTGATAGTATTAAAGGAGCGGCTACTGCTTTTAGAAATACGCATACTGATGCACCTAGACCTTGAGGTTTATATTTTCAAGATAGTGCATCACCGCAAATGGAAGCTTTAGTAGAATTACATAATAATATACTGTTTTATCTAGTGATAATACTATTTGGAGTAGGATGATTACTAATAATCATAGTTAGAAAATATACTACTACAGAATCACCTATTTCATTTAAATATTCAAGTCATGGTACATTGATTGAATTGATATGAACTATTACTCCTGCTTTAATATTAATTTTAATCGCTTTTCCGTCTTTTAAGTTATTATATTTAATGGATGAAGTAATTGATCCAGCTATGGCTATATTAGCAGAAGGACATCAATGGTATTGAAGTTATCAGTATCCTGACTTTTTAAACAGTGATGATGAGTTTATTGAATTCGATTCATACTTAATACCAGAATCTGATTTAGAAGATGGTACGCTTAGAATGTTGGAGGTAGATAACAGACTTATTTTACCAGAACATACTCATATAAGGATTATTGTAACAGGGGCTGATGTTATACATTCTTTAGCTTGTCCTGCATTAGGTCTAAAATGTGATGCTTATCCTGGACGATTAAACCAAACATCTGTTATTATCAGTAGAGAAGGAACTTTTTATGGACAATGCTCGGAGATTTGTGGTATATTACATAGTTCTATGCCTATTGTTATAGAGTCGGTTTCCATAGAAAAATTTGTATCATGATTACGAGAACAATAATTATATCGATGATAAGTTGCAAATTTTATTTTGTTTTTCTTAGATGCGCTACATTTACTGCACATGCTGCATCCCTTACAACCGCGGCATCCACTACATTGATTGTTTTTTCTAAAATAAAAAGACAAATCCTAACAAAATATCGTGTTGTGTTAACAAAAAATTAATAGGTGCAGTACCGTGTGGTATGGTTGCTTCTGAAGTTATGCAATTACACCACTACTAATGCTTCGTAGGCGAGAAGTATTAGTAATTTGTATTAGCAAAACAATTAGATCGTATACCACCCATTAATTTACTTATCTACGCAATTACTTATATACACAATCACTATTAATATTATTCTTATTAGCTCAATGGTAGAGCAGAATACTTCTAATATTTGTATCTAAGTTCGAGTCTTAGATAAGAATTCACTCTTTTAGCTACTTGCTAATTTATATTTCATCTATACAATTTTTTTATTTTAAGTTTTTAGTAACTTACTAGTTATTATATTTTACTTGTTTTGTACTATTTTAAAATGCAATAAATTTGACTTTATTTACTTTAACTAGCATGCCTCTATGGATACTTACGAAGTCATGCAATCACACTTAGGCATATCAGTGGTTAAGCACATATAACAATTAAAACTTACAGATTAAAACCGATTATACTTTAATATCAAACATATATACATTAAAATAAGGGATATGTTGTACAAGGTAGTGCGGTTTGATTGCAGATCATATATAAGAGGTTCGATTCCTCCATATCTCTAATAAATTAAATAAAAACAAATCTATCTATGTTTGCATTATTAATGTTTTATCTATAAATAAATAAAAATTTTCATATTCTTATTAGCTCAATGGTAGAGCAGAATATTCCTAATATCTGGATCTAAGTTCGAATCTTAGATAAGAATTTACTTTAATTTTTATCTATATAATAATTAATAATTTGTACGTTTTAAAAGTTAAACCTATCTTTTTATGAAAACTTTCTAAGCATGTTTGCAAAAGCTATATACTAAATTGAAACTATACTGCCGACCAAGATTATATATTAAATACATATAGATATTATCATCGATTTAAAATTTATTTTATTTTTAATCCTATTTTTTTTATATATAACATATATATATTATTATACGCATCTATGCTAATGCCCTTTTTTACCCAAATTTAATGATTTACTTTTTTTCCTGCTGTTTCGCACTTTTTTCATATTACACACTCCTAATTTGTCTAATGCTCCCTAATAAGAAAGAAATGTGTAACATTCAATATAAAGGGTAATAAGACATGCTTAACTTATTGTTTTGCATGTAAAAAAGTTAACATCTCTTAATAAGATGTGAATGGCTAGGTAAATAAAAAATTAGAGTATAATTATAAACATAATAATTAATAGAAAGCAAAACCCTTTTAATGCAGATGAAATTTTTATTTATTAATCAATAGTACTTAGTAAGGTATACAACACTTGTTTTTTATTAGTACTACGTAGGTTTGCATCTTTTGGTTTATAAAGCGCAAAATTGATTTAGTGACTTTCAATATACTGTATTATGTGTATCACACACATTATTAATCATACCTACTAAAGATTAAGATAAGGAGACAAAATATCTGGCTGTTGTCACTGTATTATGCGGGCATGGGGCGTAGTACCTTGTATTTTTATATATATGCATAAGCTTTTTATTGATATATAGCTAGATATACCTTAGTGTTAACACTCAGCAATATATCCTTAATATGTAAATGTAAAAGCGTTAAACCATATAGGAATGGAGATACATGCATTAAAATCCCATTGGTATCGTATGATACAATTATTATGACTGTTATAGACTTAAACTTCTTGTTTTTTTCAACAATTTAAATTATTAAATATGATTTTTCATTTATAGGGATTTAACTCTTTTTATTAGTTATTTGGCAATATTTTTAATACTATTAATAGCTTAAAATCCCCTTACATATGCTCAAGCAAATTTCAAATAGAATACTAAATAAAAAGTTCATTTATAGCTGTATTATTGTATTTTGTACAGGCTTTTTTAGCAGGTATCTTATTTTAATTTATTTGGATGTCAATGTTTTTACAGACATATTCAATAAAATTTCTATTTTTTATTATGCTGTAATGAGCGTACATATCCGTTTAGTAGGTGAAATAATCAATGAATCATTAAAACCCTCTGAAATTATGATGAGTACTAGTACTTCAGTTGGTGGCAATCCGCCTATGGGTAGTGCAAATGCACCTGCACCTGCACCTGCAGGTAGTGCTAATGCCCCCGTAGGTGGTGGTGGTGCGGCTAATCCACCTGCTGGGCAAGGCGCTAATAATACAGGTATAGATGGTACTTTAAAGGCTAATCGTATTAACGGAGCTATTGTCGTAGATGACCCTTACGACCAAAAGCACGAATATGTACCTGGAGGTACAAACCAACCTTATTGTCGTAATTTTGGTAGAACTTTAAACCACCAACGCCAAATAGGTAGTCCTGGATTTAGTAGATTTATGTTTACGGATACTCAAGCACGATATTTCTTAAGTTTTTTAAAGGATCAACATCCCGAGCTTCATGACCGATTTTTTCGCGATAAACAAGGTAATCGTACTGATAAACCTGTGTGATATACAATACCTAATACCAAGAAGTTTACGGATACCTTTGAAAAACCAAAATAAAATGGGGGTGTTCATGTTTTCAAGCATGAACACACCTGGGCAGTTGCTGCCCTGTCTAGCCCTGCTAGCGAATTTGGTGTATGGGTTGATCTCTTACTAAGACTACTTTTGTGGGCACACTGTCTAGAAGAACAATTTCCTATGATCTTCTGGAGGAGTGATCGTGCTCAGGCACTCTTCCTTTTCCCTGGAAGGGCCCAAACGTGCCGAGGTTTTAAAACTAAAAGGGGACGGGGGGCCTCGCTATTGCGAGGCCCCCCCATCATGCTATTATAAATTATTAAATATGCTTTTTCATTTATAGGGATTTAACTCTTTTCATTAGTTATTTGGCAATATTTTTAATACTATTAATAATTTAAGATGTTTACAATGATACAAGCGGCAAAAATTTTAGGTACAGGTATGGCTACAACAGGTTTAATTGGAGCCGGTGTTGGTATAGGTGTTGTTTTTGGAGCATTAATCTTGGGTGTCGCTAGAAACCCTGCCTTGAGAGGACAGTTGTTTGCTTATGCTATATTAGGGTTTGCTTTTGCAGAAGCTACAGGATTATTTGCTCTTATGATGGCATTTTTATTATTGTATGTAGCATAAAATTTATTTATGTTGTTAATAAAATAACCTAAAATAAGCGCAAAAAATAGAAATAGGTATGTAATATAAAGAGATACACAAGCCAATCAAATGGTTAGCAGATCAATCAAATGGTTTGCATATCAAAATCCATTGATCAAATGTTATGCAAGGGGTGGTGGGAGAGAGATGTACTGCAAAGACAGTACTACCTTTCTCCACCCTCCTGGGCATGATCCATGCCCGAGTCTAGCCCTGCTAGCGAACTAGGCGTATTCGTTGATCTCTTGCAAACGACTACTTTTGTGGTCTACTTGAGTATCAATGATTACCTTCGAGCCGGCAAGTGTTTTAGACTTGGCAGATCGACCGATAACCACCCAAATACGACTAGTTGTGTTTGGTGCTACAGACAGCAGCCATGAAAGCCTGTTGCAAGGAGCCTGGTGCTCCAGGCAGCAGCCATGAAAGCCTGTTGCAAGGTGCTCCAGGCAGCAGCCATGAAAGCCTGTTGCAAGGAGCTTTCGCGTCCAGGAAATTCTTTGTTAGCAGCAAGAGAAAACGGAAGATCAGATGTATTAATAGATCTCTCATTAGGGGGTAATGCCTTAACACCTCCAATATCTTTAACATATTGAAGTCATCCTGAATATAACTTAGAAACTAGCCTACTAAGAGGGTAGTCCATAAGATTATAATCATATAACTTCATAATGTTATAATCTGTGAAGGCACTCACTATGCAGTTTAAGAAGATGTTTTTACACTCTTTCCCTTCTTCTCCCCCCCCCTTCGGGGGTCTGAGTTTTAAAACCTCAGCACGTTTAGGGCTCCTTCAAAGAATTTCCTGGACGCGAAAGCTCCTTGCAACAGGCTTTCATGGCTGCTGCCTGGAGCACCTTGCAACAGGCTTTCATGGCTGCTGCCTGGAGCACCAGGCTCCTTGCAACAGGCTTTCATGGCTGCTGTCTGTAGCACCAAACACAACTAGTCGTATTTGGGTGGTTATCGGTCGATCTGCCAAGTCTAAAACACTTGCCGGCTCGAAGGTAATCATTGATACTCAAGTAGACCACAAAAGTAGTCGTTTGCAAGAGATCAACGAATACGCCTAGTTCGCTAGCAGGGCTAGACTCGGGCATGGATCATGCCCAGGAGGGTGGAGAAAGGTAGTACTGTCTTTGCAGTACATCTCTCTCCCACCACCCCTTGCATAACATTTGATCTCCTTATCTCGATAACATTATTTGGCAATAACCCTGTTTGTAATGGCGAATTAATAGTTTATTTATTTTAACGGACAAAAAAAATTTTTTATTTTTGCATTTTTTTTTATGAACAAATCTAATTAGTTTTGGACTTTATGCTATTAATTATAATTAACTGTGAATTAATGATTAAAAGATATGATTAATTATTAGTGCCACCAGCTTATATATCTATAGTTATAAAAATTACATTGAGCCCAGACGCCTTGCCACCAGTTTACATATGCCTTGTCAGTAGCCCATTTATACATGTTTAGCTATAAAAATTAAGCCCTGTCTAGCCACCAACATACATTAATATGTAAGCTAGTACCAAGGCAACAAAACAACTACACAATGGGGCAATAGAGCAGCTTTTATATATAAAGTCTGATTTTCTAGTATTTTTTACATTTAAAGATTTATATGAGTTATTTTAGCAAAATGCGATTGTTACCTAGATTTATTTTACTATACATGCGAAAGTATTCAATTACTTTAGCTGTATTTGTATATTTAATCCTATTGTTTTCTCTCTTACCTCTCATTGGTGAAGTTTGGTCAGCACTTAGCTACTATTTTTTTATTATTAGTACCCAAGAAGAATGTGCAATATCAGAAATAAAAAATTTAACTTATATAGGAAAACACAATAATATAATGTTTTATATAAGAAAAGAAATGCCCCACACAGCTAATAGCCCACTCGACCAGTTTGAAATTAGAGATCTTATAAGTTTAAATGCTCCTATTTTAGGTTATTTACGGATATTTGTAACCAATATAGGACTTTATTTAACAACTGCTACAGTTATCGCTTTGGCTTTTAATTTATTAGGTACTAATAAAGATAAGATAGTAGCTAATCATTGATCAATAAGTCAAGAGTCAATATATGCTACTATTAATAGCATAGTTATAAACCAAATAAACTCCAAAAAAGGACAGGTTTATTTCCCTTTTATATACACATTATTCATTTTTATACTAATAAACAACCTGGTAGGTATGGTTCCATACAGTTTTGCATCTACCTCTCATTTTATTTTAACATTTTTTATTAGTTTTACAGTAGTGTTAGGAGCAACTATATTAGGTTTTCAAAAACATGGCCTAAAATTATTTTCTTTATTTGTACCTGCAGGTTGTCCTTTGGGTCTTTTACCTTTATTAGTATTAATAGAATTTATTTCGTATTTAGCCAGAAACGTATCGCTGGGATTAAGATTAGCAGCTAATATTTTGAGTGGGCATATGCTGCTCAACATATTAAGTGGGTTTGCATATAATATTATGAATTCAGGTTTTGTTTATTTTTTTGTAGGTTTAATACCTTTAGCGTTCATTATAGCATTTTCAGGGTTGGAACTGGGAATAGCTTTTATACAAGCACAAGTGTTTGTAGTATTAACTTCTTCATATATTAAAGATGCTTTGGACTTACACTAGATAAGGACAAACATATGAAATATTTCATCTACTTTAAAAAGTTAGTTATATATAGCTTATTTGCAGATAATAAATTAATACTTATACGTTAAACAACCTACTAACCGTAATTTATTACACTGTATTAATAAAATGTCAAGATATATTAACTTGTTTTATTACGATTGCAAAATTATAATTTAAAATTCCGTATTATATTATTGGGAATAATTCAGGCAAGAATAGGGAATAAATTTATAACACTGTTTCACACAGTGCTTTATTTCCGTTATGTCTAACTTCTTGCTAATTGTTGATACTCCTAGCGTGCTTATTTTTTTTTTTAATAAATATCAGCCTCAAAATATATAAATATAATATACTTTTTTGCTTTAGTTAACCCTATCTTTAGTTAGATTATGATGCAGAAATCAGTAATGATAGCACCAACTTATAATTTTTATCTATATTATGCCACAGTTGGTACCTTTCTATTTCTTAAATCAAATTATATTTGCCTTTGCCTTACTTACAATAATGATATATATGTTTTCAAAATATATTTTGCCGAAATTCATTCGTTTATTTACAGCTCGTATATTTTTAACAAAACTATAATTAAACGTACTGACATATATATATATATATATGTTTCTGCTTTATTATGAAATTAAACCTAGTTTTCGAAGCATACCTGGAGTAACGCATACTTAACGTTTAAAACATATATATACACTTACATCGTTTCACTATTTGTTTACACTCCCTTTGTGCAATTAAACAAGGTTTTATGGTTTTTTTAGCTTTGTTCTAAAAAAATAAACAAATATTTTATTGTGATACATATTGTTTCATGCTATCTTAGGGTTAATAGCATAGGGAAGTCCAAAGCTAATTAGATTTATGCCTAAAAAAGATGCAAAGATAAAATTTTTGGTTTTTAACAGTAAATATATTATATACTTTTTATATATGATTTATCTTAGTTTAGTATAATAATAGTTGAAATATCAATCCCAAATTTAGCCTTTGTTTAGAGTAATTAACAACAACAGGAACCGGCTTACTTGTATCCGTAATTATGCGTAAAAGTTAAGTTATCATTTATTTTTTGATAATCTAACAAATAGAATTTATTCTTTTTTATTTTTTTATGCTTAACTAGGTAAACATAAAAAACAACAATCGAAAAATATAAGTATAAAGGTAAATTAATGATAAAATATTATGTTTGTTATATATATATTAAAATTTACTATACAATTGTTAAAATACTGTAATGGTGGTATGTAAAACATTATTATATATCACACAAACGAGATAATATAAGTTATAAGATTATAATGTAAGATATGCATATGTAATAAAAGCATTAACATTTACATAAACAAAAATAAGTTGAGTTTGATGATGGCTCTGAGTGAACGCTGTCCAAATGCTTGACACATGCTAATCGTACGACTTCGCTCATTTTTTCAAAAAATGAGCGAAGTAGTGGTGTACAGGTGAGTATAAGATAACGTGACCGCCTTGGAGTAAGGAGAAAGATCCCTTATATTAATAAAGAAACTAAGGTTTCGCTCTTAGAAGCATGTATCTCGTGTAGTTGTAGTAGTTAAAGTAGTGGTTTAACTAGCCTTTTACACGTAGTCGAAACTGAAAGGTTGATCGATCACAGTGGGACTGAACAAATCCCACGATTATTATCACAGCAGTGAGGAATATTGGTCAATAGCCTAACGGCTGAACCAGCAATTTGGAAGAATGTATAGCAATAGCTGATTGCACCAACAAACAGTTGATGCAAAATTGATTATATCAAATAAAATTCTAGGTAGATTTTTGATAATGACATTGCTTACCTAAGTCTTGACCAAATTACGTGCCAGCAGTCGCGGTAATACGTAAAAGACTAGTGTTATTCATCTTTAATTGGTTTAAAGGGTACCTAGACAGCGAATAAAGCCATTGTAGGGACTGATTCGCTAGAGTTACTTATGAGGGGGTTTTAAAGTACTGCAGGTGTAGAGATGAAATTTTGTTATACCTCTTTTCGTATGAGAAACTATGGCACAGGTATAGGTGAAAGCATCCCCTTATGTGATAACTGACGTTGAGGGACGAAGGCTTTTTGTCGCGAACAGGATTAGATACCCCAGTAGTCAAAGCAGAAAATGATGAATGTCATAGATTAGATATACAATTTATTCTATAAATGAAAGTGTAAGCATTCCACCTCAAGAGTAATTTGGCAACATTGGAACTGAAATCATTAGACCGTTTCTGAAACCAGTAGTGAAGTATGTTGTTTAATTTGATGATACGCAAAAAACCTTACCACAATTTGAATATTTATATATATATTTTATTGATTTTTACTAACATATATGTAGACAATTAAAATGATGCTTATTTCTCGTTTGTGAGACTAAGCATCAAAAAAGATAGTATATTTACAAGCGTTGCACGGCTGTCTTCAGTTAATGTCGTGAGATTTTGGTTAGTTCCATTAAATTAACGTAAACCCTTACTTTATTTTTATATAAAGTAGTTCTCCGCTATATTGGATATGATAACAGGGACTAAGACAAGTCATCATGGCCTGAATATTGTGGGCTATAGACGTGCCACATAAACCTTACAAAAGGATGTGAAATTGTGAAATTGAGCTAATCCTCCAAAAATGGATAAACATTTAATGGATTGCAGTCTGTAACTCGACTGCGTGAAAAAGGAATTACTAGTAATCGTGTATAAGTACGGCACGGTGAATCTAATCTCAGATAGGTACTAACTACTCGTCAGGCGCTGAAAAAAGTATGTGCAATAAGTTTGGCTAGTGCTTATTTAAATTTTGGACGATCTTGTCCAAAAACTTAGGCATGTTGTCTTCGTATGCGTGACTTTAATTAGTGTTAAGTCGAAATACGGTTCGTGTAGTGGAAATTGCACGGGATTTATGTATATTAAAATCACCCCTCCTCCCCGGTTGTGAAAGAATATAATATGCCTATTAAGTGGCTACTTATTTAACTAAAAGCTAAATAAAACTAATAGTTGTTTAAGGAGCATATTTTATTCTTTTATAACACCCCCTAATACTCAATGCTTTTTTGTTGTCTTTATTTGTTTGTATGTGTTTTTTACAAACTAAACATCAGTTATTACGTTTATGCTTAACTTTGCAAAATGTTTACTTTTATCATAAAAATAGTAACTAGGTATAATACTAACATTAAGTAAATAAGCAGTGACATGGTGTTTTAACTAGTATATTATATGAAAAATTATTATAAAAACACAAGGAAGGTTCCGTATGTTGGTACAACGGGTTGAGCTGTAAACTCAATAGCTTTTGCTGTCGAAGGTTCAATTCCTTTCCTTCCTATTTTGTTATAACTTTTTACGTGAAGTAAAATATTTTTTATATAACAATTTATGATTTATAAAGGATTATTTATATTACGTACGCTTGCATGTAAACATGATTATTCTTTTTCCTTTTTTTATTATTTATCTGTATTTTGCTATGTTTTTCTATATTTTATTTATTTTGGATTTTATTTATTTTGTTTTTTTTGTTACATATTACTTGCATATTTTATATTATTTGGTTTTTTGCGTTAAATACTTTTTAATTAAAAAGGAAATAAAAATGCGAAGCATCAGAAATAAAGGGAATGTCAATAAACATCTATCATGAATGCTTACAGAATGTCAATATGTAAGGTAAGTTTTTTGCTGAAATTTTTATAACGCGGTAACAGTAATTAGCATAAGCCATAAATAAAAATATATAGGCATAAACATAAAACCTGCATGATGTGAAGTATATTAAGAATATAATTTAAGGGTAAAATGAGAAGCTTCAGTCTTCTTTTTCTCAGTTCGAATCCGAGTGTTCTTGAGTAAGTTTATTTTAAATTATACCAATAATATTTAATATAAAAACGCCAAAATTTTAATTGTTATTTTTCCTTTCTCATTTGAAAAATAAAAAAGCCTAAAAATATATATAAGTTACATCAGATAAAGCATTTTCTTTAGATTGGAATTTTAAATTTTATAGTGTATAATCTGTGCTTTAATTTTTACACCTTAAAATCTAAGCTTTAAATTTTAGATTTTGTGTTTTAATTGTTATTTTTCTTTAATAGCCTTTGTAGCTCAACGGTAGAGCGAAATACTGTTAATATTTTGATAAGTGTTCAATTCACTTTGAAGGCTTTGCTTTTATAGGCAACATTTATAGTGTACGTGCCCACAACTTAATTTTTAATGTACATGCCCACAATTTAATTTCGTAGTGTACATGCCTCTCATTATATAACTATATATTGATAAAGATCAATATTGCTTATTTATTTATCACAAAGCCAAGTGGTGTATATGCTTACGAAAACATGCAATCACATCTTATAACCTAGCACGGTTTTTATTTTTTATTATTCTTTATAGATTTTTCTATTTTTTCCCTTACCATCATTTTGTTTGTAGCATAGTAAATATTACTATATTTGTAACATTCAAGGAAAATAATAGTGTGTGTAACATAATAAAAATTAAAACAGGTATATAAAAGTAAATGCAAAGCATATGCATATACAGGTATTTTTAGATAAAAATTTTATGCATATAAGGCATGTTAGCTTAATTGGTTAAGCGATGTGTTTCGGCCACAAGGATTGTAAGTTCGAGTCTTACACATGTCTCTCTTGTTTGAAAACATATGTATAGTTAATCATCAACTTCTTATATATAATAAATACGATAATAATGCAATAGTTATTATTGTTTTTTATTATATATTAAGACAGATATATATGCCTTAATATTATGTTTAGTTTATTGCTTATAGACGAAACTTACACCAACGGGTATAAGACTGAGTTTTTAAATGTTATTTCATTGGCATCTATACTATCGGGTATCTTTGTTATAATCAGCAAAAATCCTATAGTTTCGGTATTGTTTTTGATAGGCCTTTTTTTGAGTATAGCTTGTTATCTGTTTATATTAGGTATAAACTTTATAGGTTTATCATACTTATTGGTTTATGTTGGAGCAGTATCTATTTTATTTTTATTTATATTAATGTTAATTAATGTTAGAATATCTGAACTTTTAAACGATACGAGTAGTAGCATCCCTTTAGCAATGGTTATTGTTATCTCTTTTAATTACTCTGTTTATCAAATATTACCTATTAATATGTTAACCATGAATGCTTCTAGCTTTAAAGGCGATTTTATAGATGATTTAAAATTTTATTTAAATGATTTAAATCTTAAGACCAAGGCTAGTGAGTACATATTTATGTTTTTTAATTTTTTTAGTAATAACCAAAGTAAGCAAATATTGTATGTAACATCTAAATTTTGAGATGGTAATTTGACAGAGACAGCTCATATTTCTAGTATAGGTAATATTATGTACACTAGTTACTCTATATGATTAGTAATAACTTCTATTATATTACTGTTAGCCATGGTTGGTGCTATTGTTATAACAATAAAACAAAAAAATTAGTTTGTTTTATACATCACAATTAAGGTGTAAACAGAAAGTATGGTAATTTTTTTATTCATATCTGCAAAAGCAACGTAGGCTAGTATTATCATTTTAATTATACTGTATATTATACTGCTCACATATATATATAATCAGCGCTTATATTTTATTTCTTATGATGTTTCTTTTTATTGATTGCTTGAAAAGTTACTTTCATGATAATCTCTCTAAACCAAAATGACATAGAAAGTATTACCCCATGCATGGTAAATGCAAAAAAAATCTGATTATAGATACTAGTGTAAGTTACTTTCACAATATATAAATAAAAATAGAGACCTTAGTTTAATTGGTAGAATGTATGACTTTTAATCATTAATACGTGGGTTCAAATCCCACAGGTCTTATTTAATATAATCATTATAATATAATCATTTTAATATAATCGTTTTAATATATATATATTAGCTGATTGTTGTGTTTTTTATGTTGCATTATTTCGGGCATGCTTGACAAAGTAAGCTAACAAGAACATCACTTTATGTTATTTATATCTTCCTTTTTTTTACGAAGTTAAGCATGCATAGTTATTTGCTTAATTTCGTGTCCCATACTATTAGTTTGGTATATTTCATGTAACTATGGGGGCTATTAGCAATTAAAAAAAAAATTAAGGCATATGTAAAACATGATATGAAATTAGCAATTGAATAAAGCATAAAAGAGCAGCAAATCATAGTATGCACAAGTAAAATAAGCATAAGGTATGATATATAAAACAAGAAACAGTTTTCAGGTTCACCCGTTTCACTTAGTATCACCTTCACCTTGACCTATATATACTTCTATATCTCTTTTAGTACTTACTACATCAGGTGTACTCACTATGCATGGGTTTTTTTCTGCACAAGATTTCGTGTTTTTGGGTTTATTATCTGTGATACTTTCTATGTCATTTTGATTTAGAGATATTATCAGTGAAGCAACATATTTAGGTAATCATACTTTAGCAGTACAAAGAGGATTGAACATGGGCGTTGGTCTATTCATAGTAAGTGAAGCTTTATTTTTTTTAGCAATATTTTGAACTTTTTTTCATAGTGCGTTATCACCAGCTGTAGAAGTCGGAGCTCAATGACCACCTAAAGGTATAGATTCTGTTAATCCCTTTGAATTACCTTTACTTAACACAGTAATATTATTATCATCTGGATTTACAGTTACTTTTGCTCATCATTGTTTAATACAAGGATACAGAAAAGGAGCCTTACATGGAATATTTTATACAATAGTACTAGCTATAATATTTACTGCTTTACAAGGATTAGAATACACAGTTTCTTCTTTTACTTTATCTGATAGTACATATGGTTCTTGTTTTTATTTTGGTACCGGTTTCCACGGCTTACATGTAATGATAGGGACTGCTTTTATTGCAGTAGGTTTCTGAAGATTTCTAGCTTATCATTTTACTGAAAATCATCATTTGGGTTTTGAAACTTCCATACTTTATTGGCATTTCGTTGATATAGTTTGATTAATTTTATTTATATCCATTTACTATTGAGGGTCATAATTGTTTTTAACAACATAAACAAATATAAATTTTACACAAATAATAAACCATAATATCAGTATGATTGTAAAACCGATTTTGAATATGATTCAGATATATAGCTATGAATTTTAACATAGTTTATATACAAAAATTTAGCGGTAAATAAAGGGTAATTATATAATTACATTAGTTTTCAGACTTATATCCCTTAATGTAAAAATATTAATAACGGGCATAGGTTAATGGTAGACCATTTGTCTTCCAAACAAAGTGTGTCGGTTCGATACCGACTGACCGTAATATCATATGGTGTATTTTTATTATATTTATCTTTTGGTAATATCAAATACACATCGTAGTATGGCTTGGTACATTGGTTTAAAAAATTAAACCAATATACCAAGCCATGCAGAGCCTACGAAGTATCAGCAGTTAAACAGGCTTATTACATTAAGCCTTATTAATGCTTAATTTCTTATAATTTGTATGTTATGCATTAAAAAAATAAGTATGCAGCTGATAAAAAAAAAGCAAAAATACACATAGGGTTAGTAACTTAATAGGCAAAGTCCTTTCTTGTCGAGAAAGTGGATGCCGGATCGAGGCCGGTCTAACTCGTACGTATTTATACTAATACATATATTGCATATTACTTAGTGTTTATTTTGAAGCAATATGTGAAGGGGAAAATAGCCAATGGTAAGGCAATGTATTTGCTAAATATTGTGTAATTAACACCTAGATGTTCGAATCATCTTTTTCCCGCCTGTTTTATTAGATTAATCTTATCCTATTAAGGGTTTATTATAGATATTTAGTATAAATAGTTTACTAAATTATTTCTCTTTATCTTTTATTTTCGTTTATACTTATTGTTATACATAATATAGTTATGACATATAAGCAATAAACCTGTACTAATTTTAGCTACTAATTTTGTTTTGGATGCTATGCTTTGTATTTCCTGATGATTTGTACTTATTTTTCCTGGTGTTTCACATTTTTTATGTTAAATACTCCTGGTCATACATGCATATGAAATAAAAGAAAATAAAATGAAGTATAATATAAGAATAAATTGAGTAAAACATCCATTAAACTTAGTTTATGGAACAAGCTAGGATAAAGCATGCTTATAAAAATAAGTATGTACAGTTTACGATATTTTGCATGCAAGATCAGCAAATTATATAACAACTATTAATCTTGTTTTATTTTAATTATTTTTTCAAGCATAAGCACTTATACAATATACTGCAACATATTACAAGGTTCCTTAACTTAATAGGTAAAGTATACTTTTGATAAGAGTAGGTTTGGCGTTCAATTCGCTGAGGAATCAACTATAATGCTTGCAATTTATGATATGTATGATTCGTATACACCAGCCGTAAATGAGCCACAATCATATAATAAAAGAGAATTGACCGAGTGGTCTAAGGTGATAAGCTTGAAACTTATTCGGTTCGTTTGACCACATCCGTTCGAATCGGATATTCTCTGTAGCAATGCCTTATCATAAAAAAGAAGCTGCTTTCTATAACATAACTTTGTAAGTACACAAAAATAATTTATTATCATATATTATTATAATAATATATACTATAATTGACTATTATATATATTTATATTAATACGGGTTAGAGCCTGGTTGGTTGGGCGTCTCATTTGGGATGAGGAATTTTTATGTTCGAATCATAATGACCCGAGTTTATGTGTATTAGTTTTATATAGTAATTATTGTTTTATAATAATTATCGTTTTATTATGTGTTTTTTATTAGTGGCATGTTAGTCTATTTACACAAATATTGCTGTTTTGTTGCATAATTTCTTTTCTAAACAAGTTATACACACAAATAATTTTTTATAAAAAATAAACTTACAATATACAGTAATGATACAGATGATATGGATAATATTATTTTGCTGCGCATTCTTTTAAAGTATGAAAAAAAAAGGATGAAAAAATAAAATAATGCGCAGCACACAAGTATACAAAGAGATTGTTATGGAATCACAGCTATATATTAAATAGAGCCTAAAGGGGCCAACAAAAGAATAATTTTAATAATAAATTATTCTTAGAATAATTCTAATAATAAATTATATATCTAAAAAACGAAGTGAATTGAAATATCTTAATAACTTCAGGAAAAAAAATCAAAAGAGATTTCTTAAGTAATGTGAATGAAACAGAATAAGTCTTGTTTTTGTATTTGGTCTTTTTCTTTTTCTCCATTTTTGATTGCTCTAGCATATTGTTATTTAAAAATTTTAATGCTTGCTTGTAATACTAAGCAAGCTTAGGTAGTTATCATAATAAAAAAAGAAAAAGACACATGCTTGTTAAATTAAACGAGCTGGTGTTACGTACAGAAAGGAAAAAGTAAAATGGAGTGCATATCTGTTTGAATAAAAGGGGAACCTTCCTCTAAGACTAAATATAATATATAAGCGATAGCGAATAGTACCGTGAGGGAAAGGATTGAAATAGTAATTTTATAAGCAGCTCAAAAATAGTTTAAATAAACAATGAGAGCGTACCTTTTGCATAATGGGTCAGCAAGTTAATATTCGATGCGAGCAACAATGCAAAGATAAAACAATTATGATATAATGATGTAGTATCGAAATTAGACCCGAAGCCTAGTGATCTTACCATGATCAGGGTTATAAAAGTCCGAACGGGTTATCGTTGTAAAGATATCCGAAGAATCGTGGTAAGTTAGTGAAAGACAATTCTGACTAGGATAGCTGGTTTTCTGCGAAACCTATATAAGTAGGTAATTTAAATAGAATATCAGAAGGTACAGAATTGTGATCTCATGCAACCAGTATTCATTTTTATATTAATCCGAAAAATAACAGCTTGTTTGTGTGCTTATATTAGGTTATGCTACGTAAGTATTTATGCATGTATGCATTTTTTAGGGTAATTTATAATATAAATAAATATATACTTTTTGTGGACATTGGGGGGTCGTGAAGACTCTATCAGTGAGTATTTGTTCTCGGAAGGACTAGATATGTATATTGAATAATCAGACATAGTACGATAAGGTTGTATGTCTAAAGGGAAATAGCCCAGAACAAGAGTTAATAAGGTTCCAAAATTTTTGTTAAGTGAAATTAAGGCAGTATTTATCCCAATCGGCCAGGGAATAGGCTTAGAAGCGGCCATTTTTTGAAGACCTCGTAACAGAGCACTGGTTTTCTATTTTATGGATAAAAGCACCGAAAATTTAACGGATCTAAACAAAATACCGATACCTTGTCCATATATATTAATGTGTATATTATATATTGTATATATGGGGTAGCGGAACATTGGGTAGCTATTTTTAATCCTTTATAAGGATTAATTTGTTTAGAGTTTAACTTATTATTCTCTGGACTAAACAAGCCCAAGTGATAATGCTGACATGAGTAACGATAAAGGATCAACCAGGACAGATAAGATCACCTGAACAGATAATATGACCTGAACAGATAATATCGGAGAATCCTCGCCTAAAGCTTATGGAATTTATTAAAGTTACGGCCTCTAAGTTTATTTTTTTTTCATAACTTTCAACTATTTATATGTAGATGTTAAATATATACTAGATATAAATATGTACTATTTATGTAAATTACCTAGTGGTATAAACGATGAGAAAACCTAGAGTTTACAGTAATTAACGTTTTTTATTTACGTAGTAACCGAAATTCCGCTTCTCCCCTTGAATTATTATTTTAATAATTTATTTTTAAAGGGAAAACGGAAGCTGTTTGCTAATATTTTAAGTAAATTAAGTGAAAAATGTTCTGGAAAACTGTAGGCTCCGTAAGTAATATAAAATAAGTAAAACAAAAATATATTGTAAGCTTACGCTATAATACCGTACCTAAATACTAACACAAGTGAGCAAGTAGAGAATACGAAGGCGTTCGAGCTAACAATCATTAAGGAACTCGGCAAATTGACTCTCGTAACTTCGGGATAAGGTGGACCATTTCTTCTGATTAATATCAGGCAAGAAACAGGAGGCATAGAATGGTGTTGTACGACTGTTTAATTAAAACAAAGCACGCTGCGAAGAAATAAATTCGAAGTATTGAGTGTGATCTCTGCCCGATGGCGGCTGGTTAACTAATTTGCTTAGTTAAATCTAATAAGCTAGGCTTTGATGGAAACCCCGTTCAATGGCGGCCTTACCTATAAGGGTCCTAAGGTAGCGTAATACCTTGGCCGTTAAATGCGGTCTTGCATGAATGATGTAACGATACAACAGCTGTCTCTATGATTGGCTCGGTGAAATTGGAATAACTGTGCAGATACAGTTTACCTTTAGTTGGACGAGAAGACCCTATGCAGCTTTACTGTTGCTAGTTACTGAATATGATATAATGAGTTGTAGTGTATAAGGTAATTAATATAAAATTGAAACACCTTTACTTCATTTATCATATTATATAAACCTTACAAGCAAATCGCCAGTAAAGTCAATAAATATGATTGCTGGTTGTGAAAATTGATAGGAACAATTGCTAGGTGGCAGTTTATGCGGGGCACAGATCCCATAAAGAGTACCTGGGAGTATCCAAAGACGTTTTTTTAGATTGCAATTTGCAATTTAATATGAACTTTTATTAGTATAAATTCATATTTTTTAGTTTGCAATAAGTGTTATATTATAATATAACGCTAATTTAATTATAAATCCATTTAAGTTGGAACTTTTTTTTTAATTAGGTAAGATTTTCACTATATTTAAATATAGATGTAATTAAATCATTATGTGCTGCCAGTAAGGCATATTAACGTAACTAGAGATAATATAATGCGGTGTGATATGTTTTTCTACGAATGTATACTTATAAGTTGTTGATATTTTTTATATTTTTTATTTCTTGATGTTTAACTTATGATACTTATAGCATATATACTAAGTTATGCCTGCTTATGGAGTATGAGGAAAAAGTAAAAAAAAAAAGAAATATAAAAAACAACAAAAGAGATCAGTTAATCAAAAAGAAATAAGGTATCACTTTTTATTCTTAACTTATTGTGTGTATGCTTACAAATATATGCAATCACGCCATTACTTATGCAGGCATAGGTAAAAATTTATTAGCTATTATATTTTAATTAGTTTGCATAACGATTTTTGTTGTATACTAGTCTACATAATGTATTAAATATATTTACGAGTTAAATATATATGTATATGTTTATATACCATGTATATGATAGTTATTTTGCTTATCAAGTTTAACGGCTTAATCTTGCTTTACTGTTTGACTTACATGTCTTTCAGTTGCGTAAGCGGGGCATATGATCACAAGATGCAGAAAGGAAAGGTCTTGGATTATTGAAAAAGTTACGCTAGGGATAACAGGCTAATCCCGCCAGAGAGTTCAAATTGAGTGCGGGGTTTGGCACCTCGATGTCGGCTTAGCTCATCCACATGAATGTAGGAGTCATGAAGGGTCCGACTGTTCGTCGATTAAAGAGCTACACGAGCTGGGTTAAATACGTTGTAAGACAGTATGGTTTCTATCCTCTAAAGGAAGTTGGAATAAATTAAGGATAGCCCCTTGTACGAGAGGAATTGGGTATATTAACCTATGGTTTACCTGTTGTTTGTATTGCCATATTATTGTAACTGATAGAGATATTGTATCCATTTTGTTATAGCCCCTGAGTTTATAACCAAGAACGCAATATTCTGGGTGTCATGGCTTATGCTGGTAATTACTTTTCACTAAAGTAATATTTACTTAGGCAGTAAGAAACTGAAATAGATGATATGTCTAGTAAAAAGGCACGGCAGGAAAGCTACGTTAGTTAATGATAAGTGCTGAATGCATATAGGCACGAAACATACCTTAGAATATTCTCATATATACGTAGTTTAATACTACAATTTTAATTTTTATTAATAGGCTTTAGCTTAAAGAATTGTGATATTTTTAGGCATTAAGTACTAATTTTATAGTCTACTATATAATACGCTTATCGTAAATATCTGTATCTCATCTTTTTTTTTTATTTTTTGCTTATAAAATACCACTTAGTGCTACATATCTACGAAGTAGTATAAGTAATGTATTAAACATCACACGTCAATACTTTACACCTAAGATTACTCGGCTAATCTGCATATACAGTATCAAAAAATGCAACATAATAATCCATAGAATTAAGCACCACTTCCCTTACATTTGGGTCTTTGTATTTAACAACTACAACAATTCTAATTTTTGCTTTATCGATATTGCCAGCAATAGCCTCAGGTTTCACATTGTGCATTAATGTGGAAATAATAAATACTCCTGTCTAAGGTATTAATAGTATTAGTATTATTATTACGAAACATACGTCATATAAAAATTTTACCACATAATCTTTTTATTATCTATATTGTTAAGTATTTACATATATATTAATAATTATACTGGGGTGTATTGACTGCAAAATATAAAAGTAGTGCTAATACTCCGTACGCATATAAAAAACAAAACTTGCCAAATGTTGATAAAAAGCCTGGTTAGCATAAAAGTAATGCAACCGTTTTGTAATCGGTAGAAGTAAGTGCGATACTTGCACTGGGCTCTTTTTTATTTTCATTTATTTGCTTGCTGATACTACGTATCGGTGTGATACAGGCAAATTAATATAATGTAATAAAAAATAAATTAATAATTTATGTATTATACATAGGCCCAGTAGTCTAGTGGTAAAGACATATTGTTTTCACCAATGCATCAAGGGTTCGATTCCCTTCTGGGCTCTCTACTTAAGGATTAGTTTGATTCTAGTCTTGCATGTCCGTATTATTAAGAAGTTATTCCTAACTTCGCGGTAAAGCTAATAATATGTAATTAGTAAATACCTATTATGCAGTATGCATAAAACTCCTAATAAGTATTTCGATGTATTTTATTAATGCTCTTGAGCTTTACTTATTAGGGTTATATTAGTTAAGACATTAAAAAGTAAATAAAAGATATTAAATATCCTGATCTAAGTACATAATTTATAATATATGCGGATTGATGTAACAGTAACATAACCGGCTCATGACCAGTATATAAGGGTGCGATTCCTTTATCCGCCTTTTATCTTATAATATCAAAGTCATAAGAGTTTGGTTTTAGATGATGATTAGATAGATGAACTGATGATAATTATCCCTGATATCTCTATCTAATAATATAAATTATAAAGGGCCATAGCTTAATAGGTAAAGCAAGCTGCTCATAACGGTTTAGATGAGTGTTCAAATCATTCTGGCCTTAAATTAGTATTTATATTTGCATATGTTTATTACATGTGCGAGTCCGAGTGCTGAAATTGGTAGACAGTGCAAATTTAAGCTTTGCTGATTATATATCGTAGACGTTCAAGTCGTCTCTTGGATACATGATGAACAACAATTTAAAGTAGAATATTTCTACTAGCAAAAATAATAATTTCATAGATAACATATTAACACTTGTCCACTGCAAATTATCACCAATTGGATCAATTAAGCCTATTAGAACCTATTTAAAGGCGTATCTTCATAAAGTGTCTAAAAGATAGTCAAGGAAAAACAATAGCTCACATATTAATACCTAAAAATCTAGGTAAACTCTAAGTAGGTTCAGCTGAAAACATTAAGCGTATATTTAAAAATTATTATAACGTGTACTACTTATAAAATTAAATTAATAAAAATAAAAATTTTATTTATAGAACCCTTTTAAAGTACAACTACTTTTCCTATAATTTTTATATTATTGAGTATTGTGATATAACTTTTTTTATTGAGCAATAACAGTACTATTTAATTTTATTAAAACCTGTAGATATTATCCATAAGTTTCCTTATTGTCCGGCTGGTTTAAAACATACTGAAGCTATTAAAGATCTTATGCACTCATTAATAATAAATCGTATATATATTGAAGGGACAAAAAATAGCAGTCAATACTGCTGCATCATAATTATTACAGACATTAAAACAGGTGAGACCTAACAGTTTATATATATCAGAATAATGGCGGATTATATAAATTAAGTACAAATATCTTATATTGCTAAAAGTCTTAATAATAAAGGTATATATAAAGTAAAATATTAAACTAAAAAAAAAATAACATAGTTACTTAGGTTGGCTACTTTAACTAAGTTATCGTTAGCCCATGGTTTATACAACAAAAAAAGATAAAACAAAATTAAAATTTATGGTTTAGCATCGTTAATGTTAAAGTCGTTTTTTGTATACTTGTTTAATAAAAGCACAGGTATAATTTAACTATTAAAATAACATAAAGATATATTTTTATATGGTTTTATCCAAAACCATTGTTATAGCTAAAGGGGATATAGTTTAATTGGTAAAACATCTATGTTGCATATCGTCATTTCGGGTTCAATTCCTGATATCTCCATATTTATATTTTGCTTTTTATTTAATTACTGGCAACAAACAATAAGTATAAGTTTATGGTTTATTTGTTTTTCTTTATTTTTTATATATTTTTGCTATTTATTTATATATTTAGCATGCTTAACTTTGTAGGCATGTATTAAGAGTATAGCAGGCTTAATCTAACATGTATAACTTATTGTGTGTATCAGTGCCACAAACGCTGTAGATATAACAAAATTTAATAGAAAACAATGCACTTGTAAACTTATAATTAGTTTTATTTTTTATATACACTATCTTATTTGTTTTATAATGTTTATTTTTTTCATAAAAGATAGCTTTTTATAAAATATAATTATTTATAAGATATGACCTTTGTAAGACACAGTTTTTTGTATTGTGTAATTATTAACAATGTCTAGCATTATGTAACTTATGAATGTTTATAACATATAACTTTTATATGGTATATGTATAAAAAAATAAACATGTAAAATTAAATGTGATATAGCCTAAGAAGCTCAACTGGTTGAGCGGAACTCTGAAGATGTTTAGGTTATAAGTTCGAATCTTATCTTGGGCATTTAATTTTTAGATAAGTTAAAATATATAAGACAAAAGATAGTTAGGATAAAAGGTAGTCAGGATAAGTGATAGTCAGTATAAATTATAGTCAGGATAAGTGATAGTCAGTATAAATTATAGTCAGGATAAAATACAGATATAAAAAAAGGTTAAATATATAAAACCCTAATAATTTTGTTATGGTTTTAATATAGAATATTAAGCAAAACACTGGTGTAATTAAATGTTACAAATTTTATACTATTAGCTTTAATTTAAACTTTAACTAATAAATCGTTATTTTTTATGCTTATATAACTATTAAGTTAAGTATAATAAAAAAAGTCATTAAAAAAATGTTAAATAATAAATAAAGGTGCTTGCATTATCTAAAATAATAAATTAGCAGTTAACAATAGTATACGTGAATAATGGTATATTAGTTTTGTACTTAATTAAGTAAATATTAGAAATAGGGTAGTGATGGAATTGGTAGACATGAGTAGTTTAGGACTATTTGATTTTAATATCTTATCCGTTCAAGTCGGATTTACCTTAAACAGTTGTTATATTTAATATCAAAGCTAATAATTACTAAATACAGGTTTTTAATATTATTTTATATTTATACTATCTTTTTATCTACATTTATATTTCATTTAGATTGCAATTTTTAATTATACTGTTTTATTATTTACTAGTATAATACCTTATTAACGTTAAGATATGTTGTAGACTAATAGGCAAGTCATAAATTTTTGGTATTTATTATTGAGTGTTCGAATCACTCCAACATAAAACTAAGTAACATTAATATTGCTTTTTTGGTTTAAAACTATACTGGGAAATATTTAAGATACATGTTTAGATAATTAAGCATAGCTTATGCCTTACTGTAACATCCTTGAAACAAATAAAAAGTACAGTATTCTGCATTAATATAGGTGGTTATAATTCAATGGTAGAATGACTGTATGTGGAACAGATTGTTCCCTGTTCAAATCAGGGTATCCACCCTTTAACCTAAATAGCTAAGTTTATATGATATTTAAAAAATAAAAAAGAATAGATAAAACGTGCACGGTCTGTGTGCATTCATAACTTCGTGTGGACGTTGATGCATCCGAAACTATGCAACTACATCACTAGGTTGACTTAGTTTTTGATGCTTAACTTATTAACTACGTTAATAGTATCAGAAGTTGATAATGCAGCTAACATTATTACCTAGTGCTGCGTAAAAGGCCAGGATAGTTCAACTGGTTAGAACGTTAATTTCATACATTAAGAATGAGAATTCGAGTTTCTCTCCCGGCTAGCCTAAAATATTTTTTCTTGATCACATAAAATTAGATATATAGTTTTATAGTTTACTGGTTGCGTATACTTCGTAAGCATTGCAAAAATTATCTGGATATTTATTGTATCATTATAATAACTACATAAACAAAATATCTTTTATTACATGGTTTTTGTTATATATTATTTAACATATATTGTTTTATGCACAGAGAAAACATTTTATTTCATATATTAAAAAGGCATGTCTCCTTCAATAATCTGTTGTTAATATACTGTAACAGTAGAAATATCTACTTATAATAAAAAAATTATGTAAATATTTTATATAAAATTTAACGATATGCATGTTATAACCTTTTCTTCTAATGAATATTATTTTACTTGGTCAATACATTACTTTTAATACTTCATAAACATGCCTCAGAAACAAGAGCAAAGTCTAAAAATATCACAGTAAAACAATACAAAAAATTCACTTAATATATATATATATAAAGTATATGTTTTATGAAAGGCTTATCTTCTTTAGCTAGCTAAACAAACTTTTTTTTCTGTTTTTAGTTAAATTTTCATTTGGTTACTTATTTATGGCACGTCTCAACGGCGTGGATGCTAAAAGTTAAATACATACAACTAAAGCTAAACATTTATAAGAAAAGCAACAAAAAATAGGTAGGTTTAAATCCTACAAAAACAATGGCTGTATTTTCTATATTATTTTTGTTATTATCTAATGCCGTCACGTTTAGACGAGAAAAATCTATTCTTTATTCCAGAGAAACCATAATAATTTTATTATGCTCTTGTTTCATAGCATCAAATAATTTAAATATGTCTTTTTTAGACAAGGGTTTGGGTTTATATGGCGGTCTATTGCATGTTACACCTATTACACATGTTTTTCATCTTTTTCTTTTTTTACTAAGCGCAATTATTTTTCTACTAACTGGTTTTTATCCTAGAAAACTTTTACTTAAGGATTCTGCATATAGTGATGTTTTACCTTATTCTATAAATTCTGTATATTCTCCCTTCACTTTTATTTACGATACAAACTTAATAAATAAAATGGGACAACAGTTTAGGTTAATAGAATACCCTTTAATAATACTATTTACAATAATAGGAGGTAGTTTTTTAGTTTCAGCTAGTGACATTGTTTCAATTTTTTTATGTATAGAGCTACAAAGTTATGGCTTATATCTGCTTGCTACAATCTACAGAAACTCTGAACTATCTACATCAGCAGGTCTTACTTATTTTTTATTGGGTGGTTTATCATCATGCTTAATATTATTAGGCACGAGCTTATTATACGCAAATTCTGGTACAACAAGTCTAGATGGTTATTACATAATAACAGGCTTATCTAGCGTAGCAAATGAGTATGCAAGTACTATGTTAGATTGATATAAACCTTTTTACTTAAACATTTCTCTTTTAATAATGTCGGTAGGGTTTTTATTTAAAATATCAGCAGCTCCTTTTCATTTTTGGAGTCCAGATGTATACGATGCTATTCCTACTATAGTAACGACTTTCGTTGCAATAATACCTAAAATTTCTATCTTAGTTTTTTTATTAGAATTAGTACATTACACCAGTAATTTTTATTTTGTATTTAATTTTACATGAACCTCTGGCTTATTATTTAGTTCATTTTTATCTTTAATAATAGGTGCTGTTTTAGGTTTAACACAATTTAGAATAAAAAGGTTATTTGCATATAGTACTATATCACATTTAGGTTTTATACTTTTAGCTTTAAGCATAAACAGTTTAGAATCTGTTCAAGCCTTTATCTTTTATTTAATGCAGTATTCTATTTCAAACTTAAATGCATTTGTCTTGCTAGTTAGTATAGGATTTTCCTTGTACCCCTTTATAAATAAAGATACTAGTAAAATAGAGTATAACAATTTACCAGATAGTAACAACTCTCCTATACAACTTATTACTCAACTAAAGGGTTATTTTGATCTTAACCCTGTAATAGCTTTAAGCTTAGCTATCACTTTATTTTCTTTTATTGGTATACCACCTCTTGTTGGCTTTTTTGCAAAACAAATGGTATTATCTGCTGCGTTAGATAGTGGGTATGTATTTTTAACTCTTGTAGCCATATTAACTAGTGTTATTGGTGCTGTTTATTACTTAAATATAATTAAACAAATGTTTTTTGATGTACACGAATACAAGGTAAATAAAAAATACGCTGATAAAACTTTACAAGGTAGTATCCAATGTCATAGTAAGCCTGAAACAATATATACAAGTAACAGCTTAAACAGATATAAATGCATTAATCTTTTAGGAAAGGGTGTATTACTTAAGTATGCCAAAAATAAAGCAAGTGATATATATTTTAAAATAGATAATGTAGTTTTATCATCTTGTTTAGCCATTATTATTTCTATTTTAACTTTAATGTTGTTATTATTTATATTTGTAACTAATATACTTATAAGATTATCAAGTGTACTTGCAATTATAATGTTTAACCCTTAAATGTCTAGTACTACTTTTTTTTTTTTATTTATACCTTTATTAAGTTTTGTTTTATTGGCTGTAAATTTAGTATTTGCTCCACATAACCCGTATCAGGAAAAAGACAGTGCATTTGAATGTGGGTTTAGTTCATTTTTAGGACAAAATAGAACACAATTTAGCATATCTTTTTTCATATTTGCTTTGTTGTTTTTGCTGTTTGACTTAGAAATTTTATTAGTGTATCCATATCTGGTGAGTGCTTATACAAATGGTGTTTATGGCTTAACTATTATGTTAGTATTTCTTTTAGCTTTAACTTTAGGCTTTGCCTTTGAATTGGGTAAGAAAGCATTATCTATTGATAGTAGACAAATCTTAAACGATAGCAATAAACAGTTTAACCTATAAATTTAACAGCTTAACCTATAAATTTAACATTAAAAAGGTAATAAAATAAACGATGTTTATTGTGTAGGTAATCATACGGAATATTCAGATGACTCTTATGAGCATTAGCAAAGCTATTGAGATCAAGATTGGGATAGTAAAGCTATACTAATTAGGATACCAAGACCAGAAAGAGTTGCAAAGTAAAAAGTTAGGCATAAAAAAAGAACAATCGAAAAATATAAGTATAAAGGTAAATTAATGATAAAGTATTATGCCCGTTATATACATATTAAAATTTACTATATCTTTGTTAAAATACTGTAATGGTGATATGTAAAGCTATATGGTATCATACCTAGAAGATTGTTTATTAGTATGAACCTCTCTATAATTAACTAGCCTTTGTACCTTAGCCTTACATATCGGGTATATCGGGTTGTTGCCATGTCGGGTTGTTGCCATGTCGGGTTGTTGCCATGTCGGGTTGTTGCCATATCGGGTTGTTGCCATATAATATTATAAAAAGCAAGGAGGCAAAATATCTGGTTGTTGTCACTGTATTACGCGGGCATGGGGCGTAGTACCTTGTGTCTATATATCTTTTTACGTTTATATAATAATAATTAATAATTTGTACATTTTCTATATTATAAGTTCCTATTAAATGTATACATATGCCATAAATGTAGTTGATGTTTGAGGCTTTGCTTCTAGAAAGTAAGCACAATACTTAAGTTGGCTAAAATTACATAGCCACCTCTTTATTAAAACTAATACGAAAATTCGTTTTATTATTAACCTAATTTTTTAATAAGACATATACTTTTTTCTGCATACTGCCTGTGAAAGTAAGCTTATATTATGTAAGCTTATGTTATGTAAGCTTATGTTATGTAAGCTTATATTATCTAAGCAATCACTACAATGGGTTATTATTTATAGTTTCTAGCTGATACATTGTACTGATTACGTACTAAAATTGCTGCTAACCTTTAAAGCTGTACTACATAATAATGTGATTGCATAAGTTTGTGAGCACCACACCATATAGCTTAATTTCACTAAGCAGGCCAGAAGCTATGCAGGTACTTCGTATTACCATGTAGACAGCATTACGAAGTAAAACATACTTACGAAGTTATGCAAACCAATCAATAAAAGATTATACACTTAATTTTACATTATGTTATATTTACCCTTACTGATTTCTATTGTAGAAGTTTTAATAGTAACTGTTCCCGTTCTACTAACTGTAGCATTTGTTACGGTTGCTGAAAGAAAAACTATGGCAAGCATGCAAAGAAGATTAGGCCCCAATATAGTGGGATACTATGGTCTTTTACAAGTATTTGCAGACGCTTTAAAGTTTTTACTGAAAAAATATGTTTCCCCTACGCAAGCTAATTCAATTTTATTTTTTCTTGGATCTATAATAACGTTAATATTTTCTTTGTTAGGATTTTCTGTTGTACCTTATGGACCCGGGTTGGCTATCTCGGATTTTAATCTCGGTATACTTTATATGTTAGCTGTTTTTTCTTTATCTACGTATGGTATATTATTAGCAGGTTGATCTGCTAATTCTAAATATTCATTTCTGGGATCATTAAGCAGCCCACCTAAACCTCATGCTTTCATAAGTATGCCTGTACAAAGTAGTCTTAACTTTAGATTAATTAATAAAACTTCATTGTTATTATTAACTGCTTTCTTTATATTAGCATTTAGATGACCAATTAAAGCTATCTTTGGACAATTAGATATGCTCGCATATTATCCTATTGCTAATACATTCATATCACTCGGTTTAGCTTATTTCGTGACTGCCGTTTCGCTTAAAAAATTATCTAATTTTAAAATAGCATCTATCATAATTATAGGTGCGGTATTACCTTTATCAGTCTTATTTATAACTAAAAATATTGATAACCTATGCTTATGTATTGGAGCACTTATTCATTTATATACATTATTCACTATGCTCTTTTCTCCTATAAAATTGGGGAGTATTTCATTCGCTTCAGCAGCTGACCAAAATATAGGCAGCTCTAGTGGTGCCGGTATAGGCAGCTCTAGTGGTGCAGGAGTTGGCAGCTCCACAGCTGCTAACGTAGATAGTACTTCTTTACGAGATGAGATAGATGAAGATAGAAGAGCTAAACAAGAGGAACTTGATAGAGCTACTAGGAATCTAGCTAATCTTAGACTTGAGCAACACCTAAAACTTAAGACGGCAGGTTTAATGGAGAATGCAAAGAGAGGCATAGAAGAGTTTTGTAGAAAAAACTCAAAATCTGCTGAGTTTAAGGCCGAGTCAATAAAGGATATGGAAGATTATTTTACACAACAGTTAGATATTGAGATCGAGGCAGAAAAATTACGGCAAATTGCTGGTAATGCTCCCCATGCAAATACATGAAGAGATGAGTTAGACGCCCCTGGTACTTTGTTAAAGAAAGTACATGACGATGGTGTGCATGATTGTGATGAGCTAAACAAGGCTAAAAGAAAAAATATATACCGTGAAGCTAGGAATGCAATAAAATACGAAGCACCACCTAAAGATATGCTTGAAAACTCAACCTTAAAAAAGCACCTGGGGTACCTAAACGTTTTGGCCCGAATCGAATTGGAACAAGCAGCATTGGACGTAGCAAAGAGTCGTCACCCTGAGGCGGTTTCTGAAAAAAAAGTAACTGAAAATAAAGCTAGCCTGAATCTAGCTAAGCTACTTATAACAAATAGATTAGGCTATCGGACTAGTAAATATAATACTCAGGATCGTGAAACGTGCGAAAATAATGTTAGCTATTTAGGAGATACTTATTATCGATCTCAGGATCAGAGTAAAAATAATGTTAGGTGACCTGCAAACCATGATCATGATAATAATAATGATGTTGACTAAGCATGCTTAGTGTATACTAATAAAACGTGATTATAATGCCAGGTGCATATCTTATTTCTATTTAATTAACTAGCCTTTTGTACCTTAGCCTTACATCCAGGATCGTTGCCATATAATATTATAAAAAGCAAGGAGGCAAAATATCTGGTTGTTGTCACTGTATTACGCGGGGCCGGGGCGTAATAGCCTGTGCTTATATCTTTGCCTTTGTGAGGGTGGGCGTGATACCTTGTGTTTATATCTCTGCCTATGTTGGGTTGGGGTGTAATACTATGTAAATAATGTGTAGATAAAAGTAAAAACAATTAAATTATCGGAGCGCCTATACGACTCAGCCTTCTCGTAAAGGTTAGGGTGCTCCAGATTTTCGTCATCCAAATTGTGGCGATTCAGACCCTCGTCTCCCTGATGATTGTAACCCAAATTGTTATGGTCGTGTTCTAGCCCTACAGCAAAGGACCGATACACGGCCAGAGAATGGTCACATATAACTATACAGTGTTAAACAATAATTAATACGTAACAATGCTAGTAGTATCGCAAGTTAATAATGGTTAATTTCTGGTGCTACTAGCGTGTTTTGTATGCCTTATTTCGCAATGAAACATTACGAAGTATAATGTTTTGGTTTTCTTTCTTTTAACGAAAAAAAAATGATGCTTTGTGTATGCACACCATATGTGCATTCCCTCGGTATAAAATAAGCACCTAAGTAATGCTTGTAAACTTACATTTTTTTTTTGTAATACTATATAATAATGAATTTATCACTAATATTATTTTTAATAGGTATATTAGGTTTTGTTTTAAACAGAAAAAATATAATTTTAATGCTTATATCCATAGAAATAATGCTTTTAGCTATTACATTTTTAATACTGGTAAGCTCACTTAGCTTTGATGATATATTAGGACAAACATATGCTATCTATGTAATAGCAATAGCCGGAGCAGAATCAGCAATAGGCCTGGGTATACTAGTAGCTTTTTACAGATTAAGAGGAAGTATAGCAATAGAACATAAATAATGTATTTAGCCATAATTATCTTACCTTTATTAGGTTCAATAGTTTCCGGTTTTTTTGGTAGAAAAGTAGGGGTTAGCGGAGCACACTTAATTACATGTATGTGTGTAATAGTAACAACATTGTTAGCGTTATTTAGTTTTTTTGAGGTAGGCTTAAATAATATACCTGTTTCCATTATATTATTCAAATGAGTCGATTCAGAATCACTTGATGTATTATGAGGTTTTAGCTTTGACTCCTTAACAGTTTCTATGCTAATACCTGTATTAATTGTTTCTTCTTTAGTTCATATATATTCCATAGGTTATATGAGTCATGACCCTCGGGGTCACGTTAGGGGAAAACGTGTCTATGGGGGTAAATTGTCAAACTCCGGGGAACTCCTAAAGCTTAAGGTACCAAGCTCTAAATGAAAATGTATGAGTGGCTGAAGTAATTACTCAGGTACGGTAATAAGTCTTAAGATGAGTGAAAACGAAATGGACAATCGCGGATCTAAGTCAACTATACTAAACAGTATAGCTGTAAAAGAGCAACGAGTAGACGGCAGTTGATTAATTGAGCCCAGCTTGGTTAATTTAAGGTGTACTCTAAGGGGTTCCGAAAGGAATAGAGGTGTAATACTCAGTTTCAACCAGAGACAAGGTTGAAATTCTCATGTCAAAACCCTGTCTAAGCTATTCGATTTAAAAAAATTTTCTACCTATAATTCTGTTTATGATTCTACTATTGTAAATCCTGGCGTTTGATCTGGTTTAATAGACGGTGAGGGTTCGTTTAGTATAATAGTAGATAAAAATAAAACACGTAAATTAGGTTGACGTGTTCAATTGAAATTTCAAATAGGCCTACACACAAAAGATCTTAACTTATTATATAAACTACAACAATATTTAGGTGGTGTAGATATAGGTTCTATACATTTAGCTCGAAATCGTGAAATGGTTAATTATTCAATAGATTCAAATAAAGGTTTAAGTAAACTTATTATTCATTTAGAAGAATATCCGTTATTAAGTAAAAAAAATGTAGATTTTATGTTGTTTAAACAAGCGGTAAAACTTGTCAATAATAAAGCTCATCTTACTGTTGAAGGTTTAAATGAAATAGTGAATATAAAAGCATCCATGAATTTAGGTTTATCTGACATGTTAAAATCAGAGTTTGATGGACATATTCCTGTTGAAAAACCTCTTATCGATAATAATAACATAATTATGGACCCTAATTGAATTTCAGGTTTTGTTAGCGCTGAAGGAAACTTTGACGTTCGTATACCATCAACCAATAGTAAATTAGGTTATCGAGTACAATTGAGATTTAGAGTTTCTCAACATGATAGGGATTTTAAATTAATGGAAAAGATAGTTGAATATTTTGGGTGCAAGCAGGGAAAGATATATAAATATGGCGGTAAATCCGCTGTGAGTTTAACAATAGTAGACTTTGCCGATATCACTAATATAATAGTTCCATTTTTTAATAAATACCCTATTTTAGGTATAAAACTCTATGATTATCTTGATTGGTGTAAAATACATAATTTAATGATTAATCGTTTACATTTTACGGTTCAAGGTATAGATTCAATTAGAAATATAAAATCTGGTATGAACACAGGTAGAAGTTTTAAAGATAAATAACCACTGTTAATATCTTATGCAATAAATCAATAGTAAGACAAATTTGGCTTAAATGCATAACCAAAGATTTTTTAGTTATTTAAGTTTATTTACTTTCATGATGATTATACTTGTTACAGCAAATAATTTCTTACTTATGTTTGTAGGATGAGAGGGTGTTGGAGTTTGTTCCTATCTTTTAGTAAGTTTTTGATTTACTAGAATAGCAGCTAACCAAAGTTCCATGTCTGCTTTTTTAACTAACAGAGTCGGTGATTGTTTATTAACTATAGGTATGTTTACTATTATATGAACATTTGGTAACTTGGATTACTCTACCGTATTTTCATTAGCTGCTAATATAAGTGAAAATATTGTTACTATTATTGGTATTTGTTTATTAATAGGGGCTATGGCTAAAAGTTCACAAATTGGGCTTCATGTTTGGTTACCTCTTGCCATGGAAGGTCCTACACCTGTTTCTGCTTTGATTCATGCCGCTACAATGGTTACAGCTGGTGTGTATTTATTAATGCGAGCATCTCCTCTAATAGAATATAGTTCAACAGTGTTAATACTTTGTTTATGAATAGGTAGCATTACTACTGTGTTTAGTTCTCTAATAGGTTTATTCCAACAAGATATAAAAAAGGTTATAGCTTACTCTACTATGAGTCAATTAGGCATGATGGTTATTGCAGTAGGCTTGTCTTCATATAATGTTGCTCTATTTCACTTAGTTAACCACGCCTTCTATAAAGGACTTTTGTTTTTAGGAGCAGGTGCTGTAATACATGCTGTAGCTGATAATCAAGACTTTAGGAAATATGGTGGTTTAATAAGATTTTTACCTTTAACTTATTCAGTTATGCTAATAGCTTCCCTTAGTTTAGTGGCTTTTCCTTTTATGACTGGTTTTTATTCTAAAGATTTTATACTTGAGTCTGCATATGGACAATTTCAATTTTCTAGTATTGCTGTGTATTTTATAGCAACTATTGGTGCTATGTTTACTACCTTATATTCAGTTAAAGTTTTATATCTAACATTTATAACTAATCCTAATGGGCCTTTAGCTAATTATAAAAAAGCACATGAAGGTGATATGTTTATGAGCTTACCCTTAATTATTTTGGCAGTTTTTTCTATATTTTTTGGTTATATAACTAAGGATATATTTATAGGATTAGCTTCTAATTTCTATGCAGACAACAGCTTATTTATACATCCTTTACATGAAATTATGTTAGAAACTGAATTTGCTGTTCCTAATTTTTTCAAATTATTGCCCTTATTATTAACGGTTATATTAAGTGCAGTATCATTAATATTATCTGAATACCTATTTAGTTTACTTATTAAGTTTAAGTTTACTAGACTGGGCTACAACACTTTTAGTTTTTTTAATCAACGCTTTATGATCGAGCTTTTTTATAACAAATATATTACTCGTTTTATACTTAACTTGGGAGGACAAACCACTAAAGTTTTAGATAAGGGTTCAGTAGAATTATTAGGGCCCTATGGCTTAGAAAAAGGACTACTGATATTAAGCAAAGGCCTAAGCAGTCTAAATACTGGTATCATAACTTCTTATGCTTTATATATATTAGTTGGTTTAATCATATATATATTAATACCTTATATGTCTATTAGAGACATTGGTTTATTATTGTTAATAATGTTTGTTCTACTTACAATAACCATTGATTTAGATTCATATAAGTTTAGTGTATTTATTAGCTTACCTGTACAAAGCAATATCTTTTTTTGTGAAAAGTAATAACCTTTCTGTTATTACTGCAAAATTAATACAAATGATAGCGGATTAAACAGACTTATCACTAAATAATCAGTCTGATCTAGCTCATATTATATTAAAAAATTTTGCAAGATGTGTTTTTGTGGAATATTTTTTAATAAATCCTGATTGTGCAAGGAATTATTTTACATATCAAGATGTGTTTATTGTTTGACAAAAAACCATTTGTGGTGATCTAAAAAGATTGATTTATTATAAACATTGCTATACACATGGTTCTACTATTTTTAATCAAGATATATCATCTAAAGGTCATTAATTTTTTTATAAAGTAACTGCTAGATACAAAATAGGTAGTGTTAAAAAGATGGAACAGGCCTCCGATAGCCTTGCTGAATGAAGTAGGAATACAATCACGAAACGAGCTAAAAGACCCACATATATATTATTGCCTATTTTGCATTTACAATAAATTTATAAAAAACGTTAGAAAATTTTAAAGTGCATACATTGTCAGATCTTTTTGATGACTTTAAATAAAACAAATAGTAATAAAAATAAAAAAGGGATTAGCTCAATGGTAGAGCAATCGTTTTACACACGAAAGGTTAGGTGTTCAAATCACCTATCCCTTATGTATAATTAGGTTTACTAAGCTATATTCTAAATATAAAGGTATATATCCAATATTACACATTAACGTTTGTTTTTTATTGATGCATAACTCCTGATATTACTAGCATATTATAAGTTATGTATGCAAAGCAATAAGTTTAGTTTTTTGCATACTATGCTTACGGAGTATTAGACACCAGCAATATATTAAGCATGACATAAATAGAAAAGACCTAAAAAATAATGAGTATTATACATATATAGGTGTACCTGCAAGATTACGAATTATCAAAAGTAAGCATTAAAAATTTAACTGCATAGCTAACGTTTAACCCTTTTTTATAAGAAAGGTATAGCCATGCTAATATTCATTTTCATTTTAATCCATGTTATCCAAAAGACTATAGCCTAAATCAATTTCATCCTGAAATGCTCCCATATATTTATCATCCTCATTTATAATTGTTCTCGTAAGCTCATATAACCGTGGATATTGTCGAACACCTTTATCTAGGTCCATATATGTATCTGGTACAGCCACAGGCTGGTATTGTAGCTTCAACAATAGAGGTTGGTGCTATTGTTATAACAATAAAACAAAAAATTACTTTGTTTTAAACACCACTATTAAGGTGTAAACAAAAAGTATGATAATTTTTTTTATTCATATCTGCAAAAGCAAGGTAGACTAGTATTATCATTTTAATTAATACGTATTAAAGTGGTTAATTGTTATTATTGCTATCAATATAAGTAAGGTAAAATTAATTTACAATAGAATGGTTTAATTAAACCTACAAACACATTTATAACGATTAGGCTAGAAACTTTTTATTTAGTTTTTTATCGAGGCTTAAATTTGTAAGCATGCTAGAAGTATTCTAAGTTAAGCATCCATAAAAATCAAAAAAAAAAATATTGAAATAGCAATATTTCATATAAGCATTAAATTTAATGCTTGGTTTATGTAGTCCTTTACTTATATTTTGCCTATCCCTATGGGTTATACCACTGATTCAGAACAAAAGATGCAGTTATTGAATAACAATACTGGAAAAAAAGATTTAAAATCTTATTACGAAATGGATAAAAAAAATAAAAAAAATAAGCTAAACATTAACTTTAGTCTTATATCGTTAAGATCAGAGAGATGATTTTGATCATCAAATGCAAAAGATATTGGAACTTTATACCTTATTTTTGCTTTACTCTCAGGTTTAATAGGTACAGCTTTTTCTGTGTTAATCAGATTAGAGCTATCTGCACCTGGAGTTCAATTTATAGCAGATAATCAGTTGTATAATAGTATAATAACTGCTCATGCTCTTGTTATGATATTTTTTATGGTCATGCCAGCTATGATAGGAGGGTTTGGTAATTTTTTATTGCCATTGTTAATAGGGGGAGCCGATATGGCATTTCCTAGGTTAAACAATATTAGTTTTTGGCTCTTAATACCAAGTCTAGCATTATTTTTATTTGCTAATGGTATAGAGAATGGAGCAGGTACAGGCTGAACTCTCTATCCACCCCTATCAGGAATACAAAGTCATAGTGGACCCAGTGTAGATCTCGTTATATTTGCTTTACATTTATCTGGAATAAGCAGTTTATTAGGGGCTATGAATTTTATATCTACTATTCTTAACATGAGATGCCCAGGTATTAGATTACATAAGTTAGCACTATTTGGGTGAGCTGTTGCTATAACAGCTGTATTACTTCTGTTATCTTTACCTGTGCTAGCCGGTGGTATTACTATGATATTAACGGACAGAAACTTCAATACATCTTTTTTTGAAGTAGCTGGGGGTGGTGATCCTATCTTGTATCAACACCTTTTCTGATTTTTTGGTCACCCAGAGGTTAAATTTGTAGGCCTCTTAACATTGCTGTATGCTGGGACCACTTTGTTACAAAGTTTTAGATACTTCATCGTACACGACATAGTTAAAAAGCTAAAACAAAAAAGTAAATCAGCAGGTAACATTTCATTATACGGAACAAATACAATGAATGGAACCTCAGAGACTCTACGCAATGGAATTGTAGTAAATTCAGAACATGTAAAACGTACATCAAGACATGTTCCTAAACACTTGAAGCCTCTTAATAATGGACAATTAGGTCATTATTTAGCAGGTTTAATTGATGGTGATGGTCATTTTAGTAAAGCTCAACAATTAGTTATAGTATTTAGCTCTTCAGATGCATTTATTGCTTATTATGTAAAAGAAAAATTAGGTAATTGTAATGTTAGAAAAGTAAAAGATAAAAACGCATATATTTTAATAGTGTCCAAAAAGGAAGGAATACTAAATGTGCTTAACTTAATAAATGGTAAATTAAGCTCAGAAAATAGATTTAATCAAGTAATTGATGATATATTAAATCATGTTAGATATAAGGATATAAATATTAATTTTACTATGAACTTGACCAACGATTTTAACAATCACTGATTAGCAGGTTTTTCTGATGCAGATGCTAGTTTTCAAGTTAAGATTATTAATCGTACTACGAGAAACAAGCCAGAAATAAGATTAAATTATCAAATAGATCAAAAAAATAATATACTATTAAGGAAAATAAAAAATTATCTAGGTGGTAATATTGGATATAGAAAATCCCAAGATACTTACTATTATGGTTCTACTAGTTTTGGTTCTGCTAAAAATGTTATAGAATATTTTAATCAATTTAATTTACAATCTAGAAAACACATAAGTTATTTAAGATGAAGAAAAGTCTACACATTAATACAAGATAGAGAACATTTAACTGATAAAGGCTTAATAAAAATTCTAATAATAAAGTCCTTAATTAACCACCATGAAGAAAATACTACAATTTAAGATAAAGTCCTAACAAAAATATAAAAGTTTTTGAAAATTAATGAGGACTCCGCAGAACAGACTTTGATTTAAAGTTGATGCTGTTCAATTAATTAAAATATTCGCTACATATTAATAATACCAGGTTTTGGAGTAATTAGTACTACAATATCAGCCAGCTCAAATAAGAGCGTATTTGGTTATCTTGGTATGGTATATGCCATGATGTCCATAGGTGTTCTAGGTTTTGTTGTCTGATCACACCACATGTATAGTGTTGGTCTAGACGTGGATAAAATTGTGTTCACGGTAAAAATCTTGCTGTATGCTGGAAACTCCTGTTTAAGTGGTCCACTCGTATTAATTACGTTAGGTAAAATCTGCTTAAAGTATAATAAACTACCAGGACAATCAGCAGGAAACTTTGGTTTTAGTGCAAGTGCTACGGCTGACACTAAAAATACTTATAATAGTTATACTAAACTTTCTTCTATTTCTGAACATGTATCTAAACATAAATCTTACCTTACTGATACTGAGTTTGGTTATTTTTTAACTGGCTTAATAGAAGGGGACGGTTGATTTGGTAAAAAGCAGTTATACATCATTTTTGCTGAAAATGATGTAGCACTAGCTTACTATATCAAAAAACAAATAGGTTATGGTAATGTATACAAAATTAAAAACAAAAAAGCAGTTAGATATATTTGTAAAAATGCAAAAGGTTTATCATACATCTTATCTTTAATTAATGGTAAATTTGTAAGTAGACCTAAATATGAACAATTACTTAAACACAATTATGATGTAGATTTTAATTATACCATATTGCCACCCCTAAATTGTTTGTCATTAGATAACCATTGACTGGCGGGCTTTACCCAGGCGGATGGTTGCTTTCATATCAGCGTTATAAAAAGTAAATCACATAATACGGGATTTAGTGTAAGATTAGAGTTTTCTTTAAAACAAAATGACGTTGTACCTTTAAAACTTCTCTATGATACAGTTAAAATGGGTAATCTTTCTCAATATAACACCGGCATATGGTGCTACAAAAGTACAGGGTTTAAAACTGCACAGATTCTAATTAATTATTTTGATATATATAAAGTGTTTGCTGGTAAATATGTAAACTATCTGAAATACAGAAAAGTGTACATTATGATAACTAATGGTCAACACTTGGAAGTAAGAGGTATAACTAAGATAAAAAGTATTGCAACTAAAGGATCCTCAGAGACAAGTACGCAAGAAGTCAATCTGTAAAAAAACTGACTAAGATACTGTCCAAAATTTAATGACAAGAGCGTATTTCACAGCTGCTACTTTAATTATAGCAGTGCCAACTGGAATTAAAATATTCAGTTGGTTGGCTACATGTTACGGAGGATCTTTTCAGTTAACACCTTTCATGTTATTTGCCTTAGGATTCGTATTTATGTTCACAGTTGGAGGGTTAATAAACCACTTAGCTCTCCCTTTAAAGATTACTATTTGCTGGGAACTTCTAACAATTACATTACTCGTTATCTTAATGATCGCAGTGATAATATGTGATTTTGAACAATCAGCAGGAAACCAACAGATTAAGTTCTCAGTAGGATCCTCAGAGACTATACGTAATCCGTTACATAGCAGTTTACTTGCTATTAATGAAGATAGAGTCCATGAAATAAAATATAAATTAATGCTTCTTGCTACACAGCACACTTTGCGTAGTGTGGAGCACAAAAACAATTGTAGGAAATTTAGTAGTAAATATCTAAATAATAAAGAAGACAATATTGATAATTTAAAGCCTATAAATGTTTATAATAATTTTAAAGAAAGTAGAAGTTTAATATTAAAACAAGAAAAAGATAAATTAGGTATATACTGCTTAGTCAATAATGTAAATAAACATACCTATATTGGTAGTTCTATACATTTAGCTAATAGAATGAAAAATTATCTAAATCCTGCATTTCTAAAGAGTAAACAAAATATTAATATGCCTATCACAAAAGCTTTGCTAAAATATGATACACACAATTTCTCTCTTTGAATTTTAGAATATGTAGATATAAATGACATATCTATTAGAGAAACCTATTATATAACAAGTGTAATGCCCTATTACAATGTATTAAAACAAGGTTATTCTTCTTTGGGTTATGTGCATACAGAAGAAACTAAAAAATTATTATCTGAATTAGCCAAAAACAGGGTACATTCTTTTGAAACTAAAAGTTTAATAGCTAGGCGTTTAACAGGAGAGAATAATCCTTTTTATAACAAATGTCATTCTATTGAAAGTAAAAGGAGAATAATGGAGGCGAGATCCGCGTATTCAGTATATGTATATGATTCTTATAAACATTTACTAGTAATATTTCCATCAGTGTTATCCTTGTCAAAGTTAATTAAATGTAATCATTCTACTCTAGTAGAAGTAATAAAAGATAACAAATTATTTAGGGGTGAATGGTACATGAGTAATATTCCACATAATATTGAGGATACACCTGTAATAAAGGACATATATTCAGAAGAATGTAAAAAACTTATTGAGGCCTTTAATAATAACAGTCGTATAAAAAAAGCTATATTTGTATATGATATAGATATGAACTTTATAAATAAATATGATGGAGTAATGGCAGCAGCTAGATCCTTAAATTTTAGCCATGAAGCTATAAAAAAAAAAGCTTTGGCTAAGGAAGTATATAATAATTATTATTTTAGCTATGAACGTATAGATAATAGTAATAATATTCTAGTTAAAAAATAAAGCATATTTAGTAGTTGCTTGCTATATAACACAGCATTAGATTAAAAAATTTGTATTAAAAAAAAAGGTATTATATATACTTTAGTTTTCTTTATATTAGTAATATTTTAATGCCATACTTCGTATAGCAATACTAATTTCTTATTTAAAGTTAATGTGAATTTAACTTTAATTGTTTGTTAATTTATAAATTATTCGTAAGTGGGGTTGTTTTGGCTAATGCTTCGTTGGATATAGCTTTCCATGATAAATACTTTATTTGTTTATGTAGTTTGCTTTATATATACCCTGATAGATACGATGAAAAATTTCATATGAAACAATATGATATTAATGTTAATAATATAACATTATCATCTAATTTTATTATTACTATTTCTAATGAAAGTAAAAAACATCTGTTTAGTGTTTTAATTTCTGAGGTGGATTCAACTTCTGATATGGTTTTAACTCCTGAGACAGATCTATGCCAAAGTGTATCCAAATGTGAGGAGTCAAAAGCTGATAAACAAACACCTATACTGGCATCGGATTTAAACAAACTAAACCTTGTAAACCTTGTAAACGAGTTTAAATCTCTAAATTTAAAGGTCAGCAAAGTTTCCTCAAATAAACTATGCAGGCCACCCGGCCCATTTGATGACAGTAATAATAACTTGAAATTAACAGGTAACTATTCTCAAGACTACTTAAATAAATACTGAGTAGGTCTTATGGATGGTTCGGGTGATATACAAGTTAATCACGTACATAAGAAGACCTTACAGTTTCGTTTTATATTAACGCTAGATGATAATATACAAAATCATAAAGCGTTAGTAGACATATCTAAAAATATAAAAGGAAATATTTTACATAATAAGAAGAAAAAATTCTTTACACTAAGTATAATTACATATAGTGAATCTGTTGAACTCGAAAATCTTTTAAAGGTATTTTCTCTTTACCCACCCTTAACCCAAAGGTTACATTGTAAGTTAAATTTTGTAAAGGAATGCCTTAAAGCTAAATCAGTAAATTGATATTTAGAAAACAGAGATAAAAAGTATGAAGATTTTTCATCTGGTTTTGAAACTGTACGACCTCGTCAAACAACCTATTTTACTGTCTGGTTAACTGGTTATTTAGAGGCTAGAGGTATTTTTGTTTATAAAAAACAAAAAGATGTTTCGTACTTTTGTATTAGGGCCGATACGGATAAACAAATTATAGAGGAAATACAACGATATTTTTCTGTTACGATCCCGGTATTTGTGTTAAAAAAAAAAAAAAGTAATCAAGATATAGCAAAAGAATTATTTTATTTTAAAACATATCGAAAAACCATCATTAGTAATATAATTAACCATATTAAATCTTATCCTTTTATAGGAAGTAAGAAAAAAGAATTAGATGATTTTTTATCTATCGCTTGGGATCAAAGCAAATAAACATAAATTTATAAATATAATCAATAAATAGTTATAGTGAGTGTCATGTTGTATTGCACTATGGTATTTTTATTAGTTTATTATCGGTACTATCGAAAGATAGTGCTAACGGTGAAACCCTATACACATCTGAAAGCTTGATGTCATAAACATATAGGGCAATACCGTGGGAAGTCTTACGAGACCCCGTAGAGGCTAAACGTGCATACCTATATAAAAATTAAGTTTTTTATCGGTAAAGATATAGTCCATTTTCTTTCCGTAAGGAAAAATGTTAATACCCTGGTTTTAACAAAAAACTAATGTACGCGTTATGTTAAAAAAGATAAATTTATATTATCCACAAATTTTAATTCTATAAGCGTATTAATTAAATGATTCAGGCTTTATTGTATTCTATACAATTTAAGCAAAAATTTATACTATTACTGATCATTAAATTTATATTTTATCTTGGATCAAAGTATCTCCTTACTTTTATTAAATCGGCATGGGTTAATTTTACTAACCCTAAAAGTAAACATATCATTAAGTATAATCATATCATTAAGAATAATCATATCATTAAAAGTGTATTATCTACGAAACAAATGGTAATGTGGGCTCTTTATGGAATAGGGGTGTGTATAGTGAAGGCACAAGAATGCACCATCTTAGGTGAACGCTACAGCATAAGGGGTAATCATATCAGCAAATTAAACGAACCTGTTTATACCAAGCTAGCTGAAGGAGTGCTCTTAACAAACAAAGGCCATGTTACTGTTACAAAACAAGTTATGGATATACCTTATAATACAGATAAAACATTAACCATATTTACAGAACCCGAAGGTACATTTACAAAAACTGTAAGTAAAACATTTGGACAATTTATACAAGAAACTGATTCAGCTTGTCCTGCTACAACAGTAACTTCTACAGTGACATCAATGATTAGAGCGACAGTGACAAAAACAGTCACGGAAACGTTAACATCATCACCGTCACCTATAAATACACCAGAAGGTGCTAGTTGCGATTATAAACGTGTTTCAGGTTGATTAGGAGGTGCTTTACTTTTAGTAGGTCATCAGTGAATGGATGGTTGTAATATAGTGTTTACTTCTGGAACTCTTGAATATGCCGCTTGTCGTGGTATAAGTGACTCAGCCCTTAGTTTTACTGGGTCTGTTTTTGTTAACAATGTTAGTAACTGTCACCCAAACATAATTATAGGAGTAGCAAGTGGGAGTGCTATTTTAACACAACTTACTACAATATATCTAACTAGAAAGTTGCAAAAACTAGGTGTAGAGATGGAGCCTTTTAAACCATTATTTGCTGAAGGTACAATAGCTAAATCTTTTATAGATAGTGAACATAGTTTCAATATAAAAAAAGAATATTTTAAAAAGAGTAACTCTTTTTTATTGAACTGTTTGGCTAACCAAGTTTAATAACATATCTGCATTTTAAATGTAAAAAACATAACCATACTGACAAAAAAATAATAAATAGAAAGTGTGATTTAAAGACTTACTATGTAGTAGCGCATTTTCATTACGTTTTAAGTATGGGTGCTGTTTTTGCACTATATAGTGCCTGATATTTTTGAATACCTAAGATATTAGGTGTTGACTATAACAGATCATGGGGAAAAGTACATTTCTGAATCTTATTCATAGGGGTTAATGTTACGTTTTTCCCTCAACACTTTCTAGGTTTGCAGGGTATGCCTAGAAGAATAAGTGATTATGCTGATGCTTTCGCAGGTTGAAACATGATATCTAGTTTTGGTTCTATAATTAGTGTGATAGCAACATTCTTGTTCTTACACGTATTATATACACAGTTGACAACAGGTAAACCTGTATTAGGTTATCTTTGATCTATGCCTAGCTATTTTTCCGATGCATTACAAGCTCTTATCATTAGATCATTTGATTCCTTAGAGTGAGCACTAAGTAGCCCACCTAAACCTCATGCTTTCGTAAGTCTGCCTGTACAAAGTAGTAACTTTTGATTGATTAGTAGAATTTCAATATTATTATTAACTGCTTTTTTTACATTTGCATTAAGATGACCATTTAAATCTATGCTTGATAATTTAGATATGCTGGCATATTATCCTATTATTAATACGTTAATATCACTAGTTTTAGCTTTTTGCGTTACTACCGCTTTGCTTAAAGAATTATCGTTTCTTAGAATAGGAGTTATCATATGTACGGGTACGATATTACCTATGTTAGTATTTTTTTTTACTAACAATTTTGATAGTGTATGCTGTTGTATTGAAGCACTTGCTGTTTCATATACATTAACGACTTTGATCTTTTATCCTATAGAATCGGGCAGTTTTTTATTAGCTGCTTCGAGTAGTGATAATATAGGCAGCTCTGCGGATGCAGGAGTTGGCAGCTCTACTGGCGCTGGAATAGATAGCTCTTCACATAGTACTTCTGAGCAAGAAAAGCTAGATGAAGCTATCAAAGCTACACAGGAGAAGCTTAAGAGTGCTGAGGTTCATCTAGATTTTCTTACATTTCAAGATAACCTCAAACTTACAGCAGCGCAACAAATGGAAATTCAAAAAAAGCGTATACTAGATGGATGAAAAAAATCAAAAATATCTCCTATAGAAATGAAAGAACAAATGAATGATATGGAGAATCATTATATACAACAACTTGACCTTGAGATTCAATTAAAGCAGTTATTAATAGAAGCTGGTAATTCTCCCCATGCAGCATCATGAAGAGAAAAAATAGAGTCTCCTGGCGTATTATTAGACTTAGTACAAAAGTCAGGTGTGCATGCTATTGAAATAAGCAAGGATCAAAGAAAAAATATATATAATCAATGTAAGGAAGCAATAAAATACCAACCATATCCTAAAGAAATGACCCTAACTCCAAAATTAAACAAACAAGTGTCGTACCTAAACATTTTGGCTCGTATTGAATTAGAACAAGCAGCATTGGATGCAACAAAGAAGGTTAACCCTAGTGTAATCCCTGAAGAACATTTAAAGACTAGCAAAGCTAGCCTGAAGTTAGCTCATCTACTTGTATCAAAGAGAGCTCAATGGTTGTTTGATCAAGAATTTAACGATGAGGAACGTGAAAAATGCTATAATAGTATTACTTCCTTTAAAGGAGATACTTATTATAAACCTCTTGTTCCTAAAAAGAATAAGAAAAAAAGTATTAAGTGACCTATAAACCATGATAATGATGTTGACTAAGCATGCTTAGTGTATACTAATAAAACGTGATTATAATGCCAGGTGCATATCTTATTTCTATTTAATTA